ATTAATAACTAAATTACAAATCGACAAAAGTCGATAGGTGCATTCGTCGGCCTGTGTCAAAATACTTGATTTGTTCAGGAAGTATTGACGTTTATATTTAAAATTTAAAGGGTAAATTAAATTGTATTTCCATCTTGACTTTCGGTAAAGGTACAAAGTCAAACTAAAGGGGCTAGGCTGCTTTAGTTATTTTTAATCTTAGTACCCTTGCCTTTGGCCCCCTTTCCGTTGCCTTTGGCTTCGGGCAAAGGTTAAGCAAAGGTTAAGCAAAGGTTCGGGCAAAGATTAAATTTATTATAAAAATTAGCGGTTTTAACTAATTAATAACTTAAAATAATGAAATATTTATAATCCTTTTCCTGCGGTTTTCTAAACAATATAAAAAGATTGTCTCCTTATAAAAAACTCTTTTGTTAATTGTGACTAACCACCTTTAATTCTGTTGGCAGTTTTAATAAACGTAAATTTTCGATTATAAAATGCTTTTGGGCAGCATTTACAAATCTAATAACTATGTGAGACGATAACTTTTGTAAGCTAAACTGCTCTCGTGTTTTCTTAAATACAAAAGGAGCGCGAATTACAGTGAGTAGTTTTTTAGAATTTTTTCTTTGCACTAGCTTTTTATTTATAGACCTTAAACTACTGAATTTCTTAGACAATTTAAAAAAAGATCGGCCCAAATAGGCATTGCGATCAAGTCTTTCAGCAAAGCGGCTACTTTGTTTTAAATAATTTGTTAGTTGAGGGGTCAGTACTTTACTATGTAAGCTATCACTATTATTATAATTTATCGCTTTGTGGTGCCAAGGCTCCTGTTGCTTTTGGTACCTAGGCAATATTGTACTCTGGCAGTTTAGCAAATTTGTGCGATTTGAGGTAAAAAGTCCCAAGATAACTGGTGCAAATTCTTTTATACCTGCTGTTTTAACTGATATTAAGTTTGTTGCACACAATTCGTAAGAAGTATGAAGTTGTTTTGAGCAAAGATAATTAAGATAATTTATTAATTTTTCAATTGTACGAATACCACTACTTATATCTTTCACTTGACATACCGTGTAACTTCTTAAAGTTATTGTTAGCTTTTTCCTTTGGGGCCGGGGCCCCACAGCGGGATTTTCAAAACATAGACTTTTATTCAGCGTTTGTGTTTTTAAATAGCAGCGCTGTTTGACTTTGTTTAATTTTTCCAAGAAAATACTATTTTTGTTATGTTGTTTTTTAATAAGCATTGTTATTACTATTATTTATTTTTATCGCTAATATTGAATTTTTACTTAATTTATAATGATTTATTTTGATTCTTTTACTTAACCCTTGCCTTTAGCTTCGGGCAAAGGTTACGGAATCTTGGTTCTTTTATATATATATAAAGTAATTTATGATCTTAAATATAGTATAGTCAAAAATATTGATTTACGAACGCTTTACAGAGTATTTTGATCGGCTACTTTTTCGGGATTCTACCGGTTTGCAGTCGTAAACTCCTCTTATTACTCTATATTGAACGCCGGGGATATCGCGTACGCGACCCCCTCGTATTAAAACACAACTGTGTTCTTGTAAATTATGTCCAATACCTGGGATATTAGCTATTATACTTTTAGAGTTACTTAATCGGATTTTAGCTACTTTACGAATCCCCGAGTTTGGTTTCTTCGGTGTTGTTGTATATACTCGAACACAAATTCCAAATTTCTGGGGGCATTTTTGCAAAGCCTTTTTTCTATTACGTTTTATTTTAGGTTTCCTTATATTTTTTAATAATTTCGCTAATGTACTCATTATATTTTTACTGATTGTATTTAATTAATTATATTTAATTAATTTCTTTTACTAGCCCGTGTGTTACTAGATAATGTTACTAAATAATGTTACTAAATATTTTAACACGCTTTTTAGTAATTATATATGTAAATTGAGGTCGCTGTATATTTTTTAAAGCGAACGATATAGTTATACCGATTATCAGAAAAGCAGGATTTGAACCCACATATCCAGCACCCAAAGCTGGCGTGTTACCTATTACACCATTTTCTGAAAACTTTTTTTAGAAGCTACGTCGCGTTTTTATTTAAACAACATAACTATTTAATCTAATTAAAATTCTAATTAAAATAATTCAAAACTGTACAGCATTGCAGTTGTGAACAAAAACCAAGCTAAGCTGATTGGTAGTAATACTTTCCAACCCAGGACCATTAATCTATCGTAGCGATAACGTGGTAAGCATGCTCTTACAAAAATAAATAAAAATAACCAAATTAGTGTTTTTAACGCTAACCAAATTGGCCCCGGGATAATATAAAAAATGTACATATTAAACGGCGGCAACCATCCGCCTAGAAAGAAAATTGTTACAAGAGTGCTCATCAAAATCATAGCCCCATACTCAGCTAAAAAAAACAAGCTAAACCCTGATGAACTATATTCTGTAAAGTATCCCGCAACTAATTCTGCCTCTGCTTCTGGGAGATCAAAGGGAGCCCTATTTGTCTCTGCTAAACAAGCTATGAAAAACATTATTAAGGCAGGCCAGTGAGCCAGGGCAAACCAGCACTGCTCCTGTGCTAAAACAATTTCAGTTAAGTTTAAGCTCCCCACAGTTACTATTACTGTTAACAATATTAATCCTATACTAACTTCATAGCTAATCATCTGAGCTGCAGATCTCAAGCTACCTAGAAATGCGTACTTTGAGTTGGAGCTCCAGCCACTGGTTATAATCCCGTAAACGCCTAAAGAGCTTATCGCAAAAATATATAAAATTCCTATATTAAAATCTGCAATAGCCATGGTATAACCAAAAGGAATCCCTGCCCAAGCGATTGTGCTACATATAAAGCTTAATATTGGGGCGGTTAAAAAAATTAATAAGTTAGCATTAGTGGGAATTAAAGGCTCTTTTACAATTAGTTTAAGGCCATCGGCAATTGGTTGAAGTAATCCTATAAACCCTACAACATTTGGCCCTTTACGCCTTTGGCATGCGGCCATTACTTTCCTTTCTGACAAAGTTAAGAATGCGGTGGCTAATAGCCCTACAATCATAACAGCGATTACTTTTATTGTAAGAATAAGCATTTTTAAATTGATAATTAATCTAGGCCTCGTTTATCCAAAAGGCCCTTTTTAGGATGTTAATTTTTTTTTTCATTTATTGAAACAATCCACAGAGTTTTATTTACATTTCTTGTAGCTTTATATTTACCCAATCAACATAATCCTGTTCGCGTACTGCTTCTAGCGCAATCGGCATCATACCGTGGCTTGACCCGCATAGTTCCGAGCATTGCCCATAAAAAACACCTTGTCGTTTTATAAACACCATTGTTTGATTTAATCTGCCAGGGATTGCGTCAAGTTTAACGCCTAAACTTGGAACAGCAAAGCTATGAATTACATCACCTCCGCTTGTAAGTAATCGTATATGTCTATTTACGGGAAGAACTAGACGGTTATCAACATCTAGTAAACGTAATTGGCCTTGCTCCAAATCATCATCTTGTAGTACGTTACTGTCAAATGTGATTCCGTTTGTTACTAAACCATCATGAACTTCGTAATCCCCATATTCGTAACTCCAGTACCATTGTCGCCCAATTGCTTTTATTGTTAAACTTGGTTCAATTACTTCATCCAGACTATACAACAACGTAAAGCTCGGAATGGCGATTACGCATAAGATTAATGCAGGAACAGTAGTCCAAATAATTTCAATTAAGCTATGATGGTGAACTTTATAGCTCATTTCTGAACTACTCGCACTAAAATTATATAGTATAGCGCACAGCATATATAGAACAAAACCTGCGACAAATAACATAATTGCCCAAATATCTGAATGTAAAGCAATAAGGCCTTCCATTAAAGGGCTCGCCGGTTCTTGAAAACCAAAACGATCAAACATGGCGCTAGTTGCACTCAGTGGAGCATCACAAAAACTAATTACAGATATGTTAAAAAATGTAATTAAAATACAATAAGATAAAGAAAGATTTTTCATAATAAATAGATTATTTGAAATTGGCTATCTATTTTATTAAACTCATTATTTAAAACAAGCAATCAGATAGCCTTTTTTATTACGATATTCTGCAGTCTAGGATTCGAACCTTTAGAAAACCTTTGCTTTTTATAACAATTTTTAACTACAAGACCCTCTAGGGGGGGGGGGGGGGGGGCTTACACTATTAGTAAGCAAGTTACCATTAGCACAAAAATTCTAAAGTCTATAAATAACACTATATTAGTAAAACATAGCATAGTTAATCCACACATAGCAGCAATAATCATTATTGTAGCATAGTGATAAATTAGGCCAGACTGAGTGGCTCCTAATTTAATATATACGCTTTTTAGAAATTTTGGTAGCCCAAGGCCGAACATAGGCAATAACTCAAGCAGGCCTTTATCGAATACTTTTACAAAGTCGAACCCTATTTTATATCCGTTATACGCAACAAGTTCATTTAATAACTTATCATAAAACCATCGTTGGTTTAAAAATAAATAAATGTTGCTCAAATGGTTTGAAGCTATTTGATAAGCCCCAGAAACCCAAATCATACTAAATAAATAAGCAATAAGCGCACCTGATATCGTTAATACTAAAGGAAGAATTTTAACAAATTGAGGCAAAAACTCTGCCTCTACCATAATACCATTATTGGGCTTTATAAAAATTGAGTTATTCCAAAAATCACTTCCAAGCCCTATAAACATAGGTTTAAAAAACCAACCAGCATAAATAGAACCAATTGCTAATATGAGTAATACTAAAGCCATAACCCAATCAGCATCGTGAGCATTGGCATATTGTTTATATATATTTGTGTACTTGCTTTTATATTCAAGATTGTTTTTTCTAGCATATGTGCGCTGCTTATGAGACTCCAAACTATCATTAATATTAGTATGAAAGCATAAAAACAGCAACCTAAAACTATAATATGATGTAGTAAACACGCTAAAACAAGTTAACAAATAACTAAAGTGAGCTGCTATGCTATAACGCGCGTAAGCCAGCTCTAATATAACATCTTTTGAGTAAAACCCAGTTAAAAAGGGCGTCCCTACTAAGGCTAAAGTACCAATAAGCAGAGCTGTATAGCTAAATATAAGAATTTGTTGTAGCCCCGCAAACTTTCGCACATCTTGTTCATTTGCCAAAGCATGAATAACTGCACCGGCAGTTAGAAAGAGTAAGGCTTTAAAAAATGCATGATTGAACAAATGAAAAATTCCTACGTTGTAATTTGAAAGACCACAAATTGTAACCATATAGCCCAGTTGACTACAAGTACTATATGCTATAATAGACTTAAAATCATTTTGGACTAATCCAATAGTTCCTGCAAAAATTGTTGTGATTGCCCCAATTACAGCTATAATCACTGTCGCATATGGGGCAAACTCTAGTAATGGACTAGTTCTGGCTAATAAAAACACGCCGGCAGTTACCATTGTTGCGGCATGTAATAAAGCGCTAACAGGTGTTGGAGCATTCATGGCATTGGGAAGCCACGCGTGCAAACCAAATTGTCCCGATTTTCCCATCGCACCGATGAACAATAAAATGCAAGAAAAGTCTAGCAGCGACCATTGAACGCTTGTGTAGCCTGCAATTTGTAAAGCGGCAAGATTATAAAAATCCGTAACGCAGGTAAATAATGCTTGATAACTTGTTGTTTTATAGCAAAAAAATAAGCAGATTATACCTAAAGCCAAGGCAATATCTCCCACCCTATTCAATAGCATTGCTTGAATAGCTGCTTTACTTGCTTGAAGCCGGGTAAACCAAAAACTTATTAGTAAAAACGAGGCTAAACCAACCCCTTCCCAGCCCACAAATAACTGTATATAGTTGTCGGCAGTTACTAACATTAGCATTGCCACAGTAAACAACTTTAAATAGCTTATAAATCTTATAAAATGAGGATCTTCAATCATATAAGAACAACTATATAGTACAACTAAGCAGCTAATTAATGTTACAACAACGCACATTACTGCGGTTAAAGTGTCAAATAAGAAACCCCAATTGGCATCAAACAGACCACTATGAAAATAACTTGCATACGTTATTTGGCACGGGCAACGACAAAGCGCAACCTCATAAAAAATAGTAAAGCTTATAAGTGCTGAAGAAACTGAACTTATCAAACTTAGAACAATCGTTCCTCGAGGGCCGATAAGTCGCCCAAATAGGCCTATGCAAACAAAAGTAATTAAAGGTAAAGTTAATAAAGCTAGATACATTGTAATGTGTTATATTGTATAAACGTCTACTCGATAGACTGATTTAATATTATGAAAAGAGTTACTTTGTTTTTACTCTACATAACTAGGCTGGCGGGATTCGAACCAAAAACGCGATATACCATTTAATTACAGCCTACTTTACCTTTGTCCGAAACCCTTTGCTTAACCTTTGCTTAACCTTTGCCCGAAGCCAAAGGCAAGGGGGCCAAAGGCAAGGGGCCAAAGGCAAGGGGCAAGGAATTTATAAAACCTGTAATATTTTTTTTATTTGATAATCACTCGATTAATTGCTTAGTTAGGGGCTATTAAATTAAGGTTAAGGTAAGCATTAGGCTTTTTACAGAAGAGAAGGCTGTCGCTATGTTAAGACTGTTTAAACAGGCATTTCCTCTTCTCTTAGCGCATTGATTATTAAAAAGTACTATACTAAGATAAAATAATAAGATTTGTAAAACGCCTATTAACTTTCGTCGGTTTGATTTTACAAGAATCCTTTTATGAGGAGCCGAGCATTCTCAATTTCACTTTCTTTTAATTTTATGTAATCTGTTATATTTCACTATATAGACTTATAGTACACTCTGCGGGAATTGAACCCGCGTTTATACTGTGAAAAAGTATTGTCCTGGTCCACTAGACGAAGAGTGCTTTCAGGCAACAGCACCTTTAAGCTGCAAAATAAGTAGCTCAGCTTACTATATAAAAAGCATCTTTGTGTAGCTGCATACCTTCCATAAACTTAAATAAAAAGCTAAAAGTAGAAGAAACTCTAGATTAAATGAAATGTAGGTTAAAACAAAGTAAACAATTATAAACCCTAAACACAATAAAACTGGTTATATATTGTATTAAAATACTTGAAATAAAAGTATGACATATCAGTTGAATTATGTTATACCAGTTTAATTGTTAAAAGGCTAGATTGGAAGGATTCGAACCTTCTTTATTCCGACCAAAACGGAATGTTTTACCATTAAACTACAATCTAAAGTATTTTTTATTTAAGTCTAATCTCTGCGGGGCTATAAAAAAGTAATATTTGTTGTCCCTTGCCCCCTTGCCTTTGCCCTTGCCTTTGGCTTCGGGCAAAGGCAAGGGGGTAAAGGTAAGCGTTCTACTAGAATTGAACTAGTATTATAAGTTTCGAAGACTTATGTTTTATCCTTTAAACTAAGAACGCCTTATTTATTATTTATGAAATTGTTTGTCATACGCCAACTATTTAACAAAAGAAAATACTTTTATAATAGAGTATATAATTTTTTTGTACATACTACAAAAGACCTATAATTAATTGTATCAAAAAGTACAATTAGGTATTCAAATTTTGTTTGTAGACTTCTCTAAGATAATAACTACAACGTTAATAATATTTCACAATATATTCCGAAGGTATACTGTCTTACTAATTAGCTTACTATGCTTAAGCCAATTGAGGTTTTTTTACAAAGTTTTTGAAAAATCTCGTCTAGCTGGGTTTTTGTAATACCGCTAAATTCGAAAAGTAGCTGTCCCGGTCGTACTTTTGCTATCCAGTGGCTAATAGAACCTTTTCCTTTCCCCATTCTTGTTTCTGCGGGGCGTGCGCTTACCGGGCAGTCACAGCAAATCCGAGTCCATACTCGCCCTTTTTTTTTTAAGATCTTCGCAATATCTAGCTTGATTGTCTCTATATATGCGGCACTGATTGTTGCGTATTGGACTACACAAATCCCATACAGCCCGAATAGAAGTTTTTTACTACTCACTGAACAACCGGTTTTTTTAAAATACACGTGATTAATATTGATCAGCCAAACGTTTAATTCTTGTTTGGGGTAAAAAACATCATTTGACTGTTTTAGTAATTGTAGGGTGTTTCCACCACCGTCAATATTAAGCGAATACGGATTAATAACCTTTTCATTATAAAAGCTATGCTGTTTTGAAAGCTCAGCAAAATGTGGTTTAAAATTTAAGGGCTTTAAGGTCGGCTTATAGCTAAATGATGGTAAAAAAACAGTGTTTGTATTTTTTGAAAGTTGCCGTAATTTACGTTCACGGTGTAGTAGTTTCCGAGTTTTTGTTTTTTTTCTAAAATACAGTTTAAATGCTAATTTTTTTGGTATTGTTGCCATTTGTTTATTCTTATTGGTGAATCGCAAAACCACAAAAGTTGTCTAGAGCGAAATAAATCGAAAAGTTTTCCTTTGTCCGAAACCTTTGCTTAGCCTTTGCTTAACCTTTGCCCGAAGCCAAAGGCAAGGGGGCCAAAGGCAAGGGGCAAAAGGCAAAAGGCAAGGGGGCAAGAAGACTGACATCTTTAATTGTGGGGGGTCACGTCAGTTGTTTCTTTTTAATAATTAAGGCAGTATTATTTTTCAATAACATGTGAAAGTTTCCGTGGAGTAGAGTTTGGCGGCTATGTGCTAAGGAATGCCTAAACTGATTCCGCCATATTAGGGTACCCATTTGATTTTCTAGTATTGAAATTAAATTTGGTGTTGATCTTGTGCTTAGATGCCGACTTAGTTGGTAATAAAGGATTGAAGTTGAATTTTTCGATCTGTAACCAAGCGCTTTTCTTAAAGCTAAAGTGATAAAATTTTTTAGTTTATTTTTGCTTAGATATTGAAATGCTTTGCTTAATTTTCCAAGTTGGTTTGTAATCAAAATATGGTGGCTATGGTTATGCTTTCGTCGATTATACGATGGATATAGGCGATTTTTTTCTATTTTTATTCTATTATACAACATCTGTTTAAAGCCCACCGTACTTGTAGAGCCTTTTAAAAAATTTAATAGGATTAATTTTACTAAAGCGTTATTAGCTCTTAATAATTTGTTGAAAAAACCTTGAAATACCATGTGCTTTGTTTGTTTTAGCAACGGATATATCTCTGTTTTATTAGAGAACACAGTTAGCTGTTTATCATTTTTTACTGCTTCTTTTTTAACTTTCAGTTTATTCAAATGAATTATTATTTTAGTGTTATTCAATTTTTTACTATTTGAAGTCATTGAGCTGGTAATATATTATGTTTGTCTGCTCATCTGAGGGATCAATTTGTCACATAAATGACTGATTACTAAACAATCAAAATTAGTTGCAAGTACCTTTGCTTAACCTTTGCTTAACCTTTGCTTAACCTTTGCTTAACCTTTGCCCGAAGCCAAAGGCAAGGGGGCAAAGGCAAGGGGCCAAAGGCAAGGGGCCAAAGGCAAGGGGCCAAGGGCAAGGGGCAAAAGGCAAGGAGGGGTGGCAGAAAGTGATACTAGCTTGCATCTAGATGATTATAAAAATTTGACTTTACCTTTGGCCAAAGGAGAACAAGCATAAATATAATTATTTCATAGAGGCGTCGCTCAAAGATAAAAAATAATGTATGCTAACGGTTTTATCTATGTATAAAAATGCTTTATGCTTTTGTAAAAACCTATTATTTTAGCGTTTTTTAAGAGTGGCTATTTTTGCTCGCTTTTTTGTTAAGGCAAAAGCTCCAAACTTAAAGCCTACATGATGTTCCGTTACTTTTATAGGGATAGGCTTCAAACCGTTGAAAACATAGATTGTTTGACCAATTAATCGTGGAGTAATTGTTGTCATCCGCTGATATATTATAGTGCGGTTAATAGTTCTGTCACTATTTTCTAAATTTAAAATAATATGTGGAATTTTCCAAGAAGATCGAGACATTGAAAATTTGATTAAATTATAAAAAAGAAAAATACTACGGGATTTATCTTTTATCTACAGTTTAAGGGCAATTGTAGTTGTTTAGTAAGCAAAGAAAAAAGGGTTCTTTTTTATACTTTACTTTAATTAGTTCCGCAAACTAATACTTACAACCGCCGTTTTGCGGGTGGTTTTGTGCCGTTATGAGCGACGCTGGTGCAATCCTTTAATAAAAGAACTGTAAAATGTTGATTAAATGTTTTAAAAATAAACCGCTTAGAAGATATTGCACCTTTGCAATGAAGTACTAAGTACCGCAATCCAAGACCAAAAGCCTTCTCTATTACAGCGTTGAACACCGTTCGTTGTGTATACCTAGTTTTTCGTCGACTATTCGAGCCAATACTTCCAGACATACGACCTCCACTAATAGACCACAGTGTTTTTTTTTGACCAAATAAAGTTGAAATTACACAGTGCAAGTTATTTTTTGTCTTATTCACATGGATTAAACAAAACTGGCTTGGCTGGAGATCTTTTAATTGTTTTAAAGAGTTTATACTATATTGTTGTTTTTTTGTTAACATTTCTATTATTTTTAAATAAAAAATAAGAAAAACACCGTTTTTCTTTACGCAGCTATATTTTTGTTAAAAAAATACAAAACATTTTAGCCTGCAAATGCTCTGCTTTCTTATCTTGGCGCAACTATACCAATAAATGTTTGTAAATTTTGTTCGCATGTTATATTTTGTTAATTACAATACAACAACTAACTATATAATTCTAGTTCAGCCCTTCCAATATTCAAGGAAGAAACTAGAAATATAAACCAGAGTTTGATATTAATATCAGTGCTTATTTGTGCTTTCTTTTATATTATATATATGTCTTTAGGCCCAGTCAAGTGCCCCTTTTGACCATTCATAAAAAAACCCTATAGTTAGAATAATTAAAAAACTGATTCCAACCCAGTATCCCATTGGGCCAATATCCGCGAGTGCGATACTGAACGGAAAACAAAATAAGATTTCAAGATCCATTACAAGAAATAATAAAGCAACCAGATAAAATCTAACATCAAATTTAGACCTAGCATCATCGAATGGGTCAAAGCCGCATTCATATTGCGCTGTTTTTTCACTATTCAGTCTCCGGAATGCCACAAGAAAAGCAGCCCCACTGAAAATGATAGCAAACCCGGCAGCAACAATCAGATAAATCAGTATTGATAAATAGTCAAACATAATAAACTTTAATAAAATCTAAACGATAACTAATTACTTTGTATATAGTTTACCATATCTGTGATATATTCCTGCATACTCGATTCCGCATCAGAGTCGAAATCTTTTGTGGCAATTATTGTTTCAACAAACGGCCAGCTGTAAGTAGTTAAATCGTTTACTACCAATGACATAAATTGGTTTATTTGATCGAGGCTCAATATATCTAAGTAACCTTTTGATCCGGCGTATAACATCACTACCTGAATTGGTGTTGAAGTTGTTGCAAATTGGTCTTGCTTTAATATTTGAGTAAGTCGTTCACCACGTTCTAATACCTTTTTTGTACTTGCATCAAGATCACTTGCAAATTGAGCAAATGCAGCATTTTCCCGATATTGAGCTAATAATAGCTTTAATTGTCCAGCTACTTTTTTCATTGCTTTTATTTGAGCAGCTGATCCAACACGACTTACACTAAGACCTACATTAATAGCAGGTCGAATTCCTTTAAAGAATAGGTCGGCTTCAAGCGCACATTGCCCATCGGTAATAGAAATTACGTTTGTTGGAATATAAGCACTTAAATCTCCAGCTTGTGTTTCAATAATTGGTAAAGCTGTCAAACTGTACCCTTTCCCCATATTTGCGGCTCTTTCAAGTAACCGACTATGGCAATAGAACACATCTCCGGGGTAAGCCTCCCGACCAGGTGGCCGGCGTAATAGTAGGCTTAATTGACGGTATGCCACGGCCTGCTTACTTAAATCATCATAAATAATCACGGTAGGCTCTCCGATATCTCTAAAATACTCTGCAATTGTACACCCGGCGTAAGGAGCTAAAAACTGCAGCGGCGCTGAATCTGACGCTGTTGCTGCAATAATAACTGTCCAAGGCATTGCGTTAACCTCCTCCAACTTTTTTGCTAGTTGGGCTACACTAGAACGCTTTTGTCCAATTGCTACATATACGCAAGTACTTCCAGCTTTTTCTGCACCAATACAGCTACTCACCGTTTTTGAACTAACATAGTCAGCCTCCAATTGACGAAGTGTTGTTTGGTGAATTATTGTATCTACCGCAATTGCCGTTTTACCGGTTTGTCGGTCACCAATAATAAGCTCTCTTTGACCGTTACCAATAGGCACTAGGCTGTCCACAGCCCGTATTCCAGTAGCCATTGGAGAGTCGATTCTTGCCCGTAGCTGGATCCCGGGAGCTTTCCGCTCAATTAGCTCTTGCTTTGTTGCGGGTAAAGCTCCTTTGTTATCTAAAGGTTGTCCTAAAGGATCAAGAACTCGTCCGCGTAAAAACAACCCAGCGGGTACTGAAATAATGCTTTTTGTACGCCGAGAGAAATCCCCTTCTTTTAGTACAGCGTCATTACCGAATAAAACAGCTCCGACAAATTGTTTTTCAAGATTTAAAGCCATCCCTCGAACGACTTCTCCTGATTTAGGTACGAACTCTAACAGTTCACCTGCTTGAACACCATCTAATCCGTATACTCGTGCAATTCCGTCAGCAATGCTATCGATTCTACCGCATTCAACATACTCAAATTTTAATTTTTTAAATCGGCGTAGGAGCGTTTTTAATCCTGATGGAACTGCTTTTCGTTTTCTAGTTACCAGATTTTGCTTTAGTTTTTTTTTTAAGATATTAGTCATTAATCTTAATTAATCAGCTTTTATAGCTATATATATATGCTTTTAGCATATGATCAGTTCCTTTAATAAAGGGTAGAAATGAAGATTTTATGTTCTATGTGTTGTACCTCTTGCCGCAAAGGCGGAATGGTAGTTATTTATATATTAAATATATATTAAACTTAAACTAAAAAAGTATATATAAAAATTATATATATATATTATTTAATATTTACAAATAGTTTAACTCGTTATTTGTTTATTATCATGAGCAGCAGTAGATTCGAACTACTGACCAAGCGTTCATGAGACGCTCGCTCTACCATCTGAGCTAGCTGCTCTACAAATTTTGACCAAAGCAAAAATTAAAACCAATAAAAGGCCTTTCGTCAATTATATGTCAATGTAAAACCTATATTATATAGTTTCACATGTTATAGCACATTAAGGCGTAAGCTACGCTCGCATGGCTGGTATCCAAAATTAAACTAGGGTAAACCCCGATAAGTATACTTAGTATACAAAAAGGTATTAAGGCAGCGAATTCCCGACGATTTAAATCACTATACTTTTGAATATATACTAGCTTAGTATTCCCAAAACAAATTCGACAGTATAATAGAAGTGCGTATGCCCCGGTTAATACCATTGATGAAGCCGCTAAAACTGCTACTAACTTATTCACTAAAAATACACTTGTAAAAATGAGCATCTCTGCTGCAAATGTAGGACTTAATACAGGTAAACTAATATTTGCCATCGTTAATATTAATAGCAGAGTAGAGAACACAGGCATAACTTGTGCAAGCCCTGAAAAATAGTAAACTACCCGCGTTTTATACCGATCGTAAAGTATACCGATGCATAGAAATAGCCCTGGGCTTACCACACCATGGCCAATCATCATTAGCAAACTTCCTTCTAAACCTACAATATTAAATGCAAACATTCCTAATAAGCAACACCCCATATGAGCTATAGAGCTATAGGCGACAATTTTTTTAACATCTATTTGACGTAAAGTGATTAGGCTTACATAAATAGTACCTACTAAACATATAACGTAAACTACCGGACTAAAATATATACATGCTAAAGGGAATAAACTGATGCTCCAGCGAAAAAATCCGTAGGTTCCAAGCTTTAATAAAATCCCAGCTAATATTATTGAACCACCTGTTGGAGCATTAGAGTGGGTTTCAGGTAGCCAACCATGCAAAGGAATTAGCGGTGTTTTAACACCAAAGCTAATAAACCACAACACAAATAGAATTATCTGCCGGCTTGGGCTAAAATAAGACGTATTCAAAATGTGCCAATCTGTTGATCCGCATTGAAAATACACAATTAAAACGCCAACCAACATAGGTAAAGACCCTACTAATGTATAAATAAACATTTTATAAGCCGCTCGAATATTTCTGGGTTTAGAACCATAAATGCCTACCAATAAAAACATAGGAATTAACACGGCCTCAAAAAATAAATAAAATACGAGCAAATCTTGGGCCGAAAAAGCCCCTATTAAAATAACCTCCATTATTAAAAAGATTAAGCAATACGTTTTTAAGTACTCTGGGCCCTTTATTTCCAAACTCGCGGGTATTTGCCAACCAATTAAAATGCATATTAAAGTTAAAAAAGTTGTTAATAAAATCAACCACAAATTAATACCGTCTATGCCAAAACCAAAACTGAAGTTAAATAAATTTCCGATACCGCTGTATATTTCCATTTGGTATCTAAATTGAAAATCCGCGGTAGAAGGATCAAATAAAATCCAAATAACTAAACTTAATAAGAACGTAATTAATGAAGCGATTAAACTAATTCTTCGAATTGTATTGACCTTCCAAGCGGGTAAAAAAATAACAGCTAATGCTGCTAAAATTGGGACTAGTTTCAAGCTAACTAATATATTGCTAGCCCCATTACTAAAGATAAACTGAATCAAAGACATATAGACAAAAAAGAATAGGTCAATTTTGTATAGGGTTTGGCCACTTAAACTCTAGAAACTAGAATTTATCTATAACTGCCAAACGAATACAAATATTATTATATTATTTATTATAAGCGCATGCATATAATAAATTGATTAGTATTTTCAAAAACTGTTTTCACTTTTGCCTTTGCCAAAAGCAAAGGTAGATTTCAAATGTAACTATTTAAAATCTTAGACTCATTTATAACAAACCCATACGCTAACCCCTATTACACCAAATCTGGTACGTACAAAGTTCTGGCTATAACCTATATTTTGACGTAGAGTGCTTAATGGGACTTTTCCCACACATTTACTAATTTGTTGCGCCATTGCTTTTTTTTGACTGCCCAAGCGTCCGGTAATAGTAATACGTATTCCGAGGATCGGACAACTACTCCCCATGGACCGAATAAGTATACGAATGTCATTAATATATTGATTTACAACTGGGCGAGGACTTTTTTTATCAGAATTGCTCAGCAATAACACGATTTGATTTAAAATCCAATTAGCACACATTAAATTACTTGCATGAAATAAATCCCATTGAACTTGTGTTACTAAATTTTGTTTTTTCCATTGTGTTATTTTATAAGCCTCCTCTCTGCAACTTGAAATCATCAATGATCCTTTATAAATTGATGATAATCTATTTTTAGGCTCACTATGCTTTAACTCTAATAACTTAGTGTTATTGTTAGCAAAAACCAACTGTGGGTTAGGATGGTTGCTAAAAAAAAGGCTTTGTTGATATATAGAATTTTCTTTAAAAGCGTTCGCAATTTTTAAACAATGTAAAACAAATTGTGTAGTCTGTAACTTATAAAAGCCCCCGGATTCGAGGTTAAATTGATGTTTAAACGCTGATTGAATTATTTTTTTTTCAAGATATATTGTTTGTAGATTCGATAAATCAAAAGCAAAACTACTGGCTAATATGTATAAAATTACTGCAGGTTTTATCTTACTAGAAATACCTCTATTTCTTGAATTATACACCTTTGTAAGAGAATATTGAATAAGTGAACTTTTTTTTTTTAACCTTTGATCTAGGATTTTGGACATATTTAAGAAACTTTTCCGATAATCGGTAGTATATAATACCACTGATCCCATTGTATTTATTTACGAACATATAAAATAAATAAACAAGTATATCGCTCGGCCTTAAGGCCTAGCCTACTATCTACGATGCTTTTTTTTTAATTATAGGTAAATTTAGCTTTTGGCAGGATTTGAACCTACAACGAACCTAAAATACAGCAAGCTGTATCTTACAAAAGCAAAAACGACATTTTTCCTGCTTTATATGAAGTACGATGACTTAAACATATGTTTCTTGGGTGGCTAGCCTGCGGGTTTATAACTATAACATGGCTTTAGAGGGGGGGGGGGGGGGGCTGCCGAAAGATTACCCTTCGAAACTTTATCTAATTGTTTATTGACTTCAACTAAGTAAGCAATTAGACCTTTGGTAAAATTCTTATATTCACCAACCTTTATTTTAAGTTTTTCCATATCAAATATTACGTAATTTGATATATTTTGGTTTTTGCTTTTTTCTATAATAAGATTATTATAGATATTGATTGTGTCGCCCTTAAATGAGGGTGTTTTAATTAAGTTTTTTATAATTAAATCATTTTATCATTAATATGCCTAAGAAACTATAATATTATTTAATTATATATAAGTAGATAAATAAAAGAGTTTATAGAATTTTAGGAAATATATAAAGATGATAGAACCTTGATCAACTCGTCATAGAATATCATAGGTGAAATATGTAAGTCTTAGAATTATAGACTTTACAGGTAACCGACCTAACAGAGACATTAAAACAGAATGTCTGTACTCAGCAACCATACGATAATTCACTAGCTTTGTGCAATCCCGCAGCGCAACCCTAGCCGTTTGGAGCGGCAGGGAGCGGGGGCACACCTTAAAAGCCGCCTGCTGGGTTATCAAGCCACCAAAGTCCGCGACCTTGCAGTCTAACCGACAAACTTTACAGTTTAACCGACCTATTTTGTGTTAAATCAATGATCAGTATATAGTCAAATTAGACATTCAACTAACACATTGATTTATATATTATCTAAATTCTATTTAGTCTAGGATTTATTCGGCATTTTCTATGGTCTGCTCTTACTGCTAGGATTGAATCGAACAATCATATTTAGCTCCGCAAACTAACGCTTTATCCATTAAGCTACAAGCAGTATTAAATTAACTTTTATTTATATTTATTTTGAAAGTTTTTTATAACTGTAACTAACAACAAAACAAATTTAAAAAAACTGTATAAAATTGAAATAGTCTTTATTTAATATATAAAGATCTTTATTATTTATACAAACTAACCCTTTAGTAAACTAATATATTGTACACTAACAGTACGTCTTACGCGATACCAAATAATAATAAGTGCTAAACCAATAGCACTTTCGGCAGCGGCGACGCACAATATATATAATGCAAACATTACACCCACTAAATCTTCCATGGCGGCAGCAAAAGTGAGCATTAATAGATTTATAGATAGTAGTGTAAGCTCTACCGCTAGTAGTATACTGATCACTAGTCGGCGATTGAAAAAAATACCCGTTAACCCGATCCAAAAAACAATTAATCCAGTAATAATTAACTGGTTAAACGTGTCCGATCCTGGAAATACGCTGGGCTGCCATAATAAGGCGCTTAAATTGGCCTCTACTACAGAAGGCATTAAATAATTTATTTCTTCAATAATCATTTTTAGTTTTAAAATTATTGTCCTTTACTATAATAATATAGATAAATAGTGTTTTAAAAAAACACACAGTATTTTATTTTATTAACTTGTATATATAACAAAAAATTATTCAGTTATATATAGCTATAATAGGTTTTTAGCAACTTTTATAACATTATAAGCAGCTTTAAATTGTTGTGCATATACTTTGTTTTTTAATTCAAATGGTACTGTAGTATTAACCCGTTTAAACCCAAGCTGATGCTGCTTGTTGGCGCCAGCTTTTTTAAAAACAACACATACGCCGGAATTAGAATCAAATTGGATTGTAGACCCATCTTTACGATATGTTGGAGTTTTCACTTGAACTAGTAGTAAGTCTTGCAAACTATTTTTTTTTATATTGACCATACTAGTTTTACCCCCCGCTGCTTTTTTATATTCCTGAGAATAGACCGCTGTAGGTTTTACCTTTGAAATACTAACTTTTACGCAATGGCCTATTTTAGCAGCTTTTTTTGTATTTTTTTTGGCAAAATTAATGCACTGCCCTTGCAAAAAATCACTATTATCTTTAATTGAAATTTTTGTTTGTGTTTGTATCATTTTGGTTAATTATAATTTATAGAATTACTTACATTATGGTTTAAAACTGATTATATTAATTCACTATCTAATTGCTCCAATTTGAACTCTTCAAAAATTGCAATGACTGTGAGAATAGTATACTGGTTTACTATGAAAGCGAAAAGAGCGAGGCCTAGAATTATTTGAAAAAACCAAAATTTCTGCTTATTTAACAACCCGGGCTTAATGCTTGAGTAATAATGTATTATTATAAAAGGTATCAAATATTCTAGCTTTGTATACAGTAATAAAAAATTTAAAACAGCCTCGTTTAACTGTATGCAATAAAAATAGTTTAGATATATTATAAATAAACACGACCACGTTTTAGCTTCATTTGAACTCAGCGCTATAAAATTATTAATAGGTTGTTCATATTGATAAGTCATTAATTTGTTCCTTGAATGGAACTTGTCACTATAAACGGATAAATAATCATAATTATTTTGAATAGGTTTTATAGTACCAGATAATAACTGTTCAGCCTCTGGTTGGTGGTTTAGTTTTTCAAAAGCAAAAGAGTGATGTATAATGTTATTATAAAAATTAAAATCAACTGCTTGAAAACTCGTAACAAACAGACCAGAAAAAAATTCCAACTGAAAGCCCTGAGTAAAATATGAAAAACATTGCATTAAAAGAAATACAGAAGCAATATAAAAATTGCGGTAGCATATTTCGAGTAAAATTGTTGTCATTATAGACATTCCAAAATTGATTGTTATTATTATGGCTTTTATATAAAACCTTATAACTAAAGCATTGTATTGTAGTTGCCTAGCTTGTTTTTATTAAGTAACCAAAACATTAGTATAGTTGTTATAGATATACTAATAGAAAAGTAGGACTTGAACCCACATATCCAGCTAAAAGCGGGCATGTTAGCCATTACATCATTTTCTTAATAAGAAATAAAAACAGAAATAGAGAGTACTTATTAAATTTATTTCTTGTTTAATTAAAATCTGGGTTTTTCAAAATAAAAATTTAAAATACTTTATGGTTACCTAGATTTGAACAAGGCCTAAGCACATTTCTTACCCGTAAATGGGCAATAAAAAGATCACAAGTCCGATTGGATACGCTGAAACAAAATAGTGCGCTCCTGCCCGGTTGCCCCCCCCCCCCCCCCCCCGGGGGGGGGGGGGGGGTCGACCAGAAACTCATCTTCTTAATTTTCTGGGGTAAACACTAAGCAACACGAGTGTATTATATCTTGATTTTTAGTAGCATAATTGATTTGACATGCCCGTTTTTGAGTCTAAGAACCCCAATAGTAGATAACAACAAACAGTATCAGCCACACAACGTCAACAAAGTGCCAATACATGGCGGCAAGTTCAAAACCAAGATGATGATCTGGTCGCATTTGGCCTAATTGGGAGCGCATTAAGCAAACCATTAAAAAAATAGTTCCAACAATAACATGCGCCCCGTGTAAACCGGTTAGCATATAAAAGCACGAACCATAAACAGAATCACTAATATTGAAACCTGCTGTAACATATTCAAATCCTTGGAATCCTGTAAAGACGGCGGCTAACAAGACAGTAATAATTAAAGCATATTGTGTTTGTTTGTTGTTTCCAATTAGTATAGCATAATGAGCCCAAGTTACGCTAGCTCCACTTGTTAATAGTATTAAGGTATTTAAAAAAGGTATGCCAAATGGGTCTAGAACTTCAATTCCCCGCGGCGGCCAAACCCCTGCAATATCAATTGTTGGAGCTAACGAACTATGTCCAAATGCCCAAAAAAAACCTAAAAATAGCATTATTTCTGACACAATAAATAAAATCATTCCGTACATAATACCTTTTTGAACACTCTTAGTGTGGTGCCCTTGAAACACCGACTCACGAAGAACATCTCGCCACCATACAATAGCGACATAAACTAAACTAATTAAACTTAAAAACGCTAGAAATCCTGCGTAATTATATTCATGAAACCAGCCTACTAGACCAGTTGTGAAGCCCCATAACCCTAGCGATGCAAATATTGGCCATGGACTAGGATCAACTAAATGAAAACCGTGTTTTTGCATAATAAGATAATTGATTATTTTTTTTTTAGTTTTTAAAATGTAAATTAGTTGTAAAGCGTACCGCTGTTTAACTAACACATATCAGTTTTAATGTATATAGAAAACCCTGCCTTTGTTTTATTAAGCTAAAGTTATCTATAAATAAGTATCGCTTTAAATAGCGAATCTTTCAATTAGGATTTGAACCTAAATAAACGCTTTAAAAGAGCGTAGCTTTATCCCTTAAGCTATTGAAAGAGCGAATTAGTACCCTTGCTAAAGTAAATAATTGTTTAGTAGTTTTGAATTGTTTAGTAGTTTTGAAGTAACCTTTGCTTAACTAAAAGCGCTTTTGGCAGGAGTTGAACCTACTACTTCCAAATGTTGTTATTGGTGCCCTCCTTTGAGCTTCAAAAGCTAAAACTAGCACTGCTTTTATTTTATAAGATATACCTGGCGCAGTGCGTCAAAAATGGACTCCTTTTAAAAAAGCAAGTCATTTATTTTTATACCGGGTAATCAGCGGACTAAGCTAAACTCACTCCCTATTACTAGCATCATGACTAGTACTAGAAGCATTAAAGCATGCCGGGCACAGACAATATAGCCAAGATCGTTTTATTTTAGCCAACTCGGTCTCGGCTCGTTCTGCTCGAGCTGCTTAACTATTCGCTCGAGCTGCTTCACTATTCGCTCGCTCAGTGGCCGACTCGAGCTCAGTTGGTTCACTAGCGATAGGCTGCTGGTTAGTTTGCTGCGATTGGCCAGCCACATAACCAGCAGCCGCAGTACCTCCGGCAATAAGCGCGTCCGCGGGAGCGTTCATAGCCCGATCTTCCAACCGCCGAGCCGTGTGCTCGTAAAGCCTTTGAGCTCCTTGACGTAAACGGCTGCCCGCTGTCCCTTCCGAAACTTCTTCCCCCTCTCCAGTACCAAACAGCTGTGACCCACTCCCGCTAAGGCCCATTGTGGAGGTCCCGTCCGTACTGATATCTGCGGCATAAGCCGGTGAGATGAGGGTCACTCCCATCATTAAAGCAATGACCCACCCATACCATGTAGTCTTAGGCAGCTGCTTATTTTTTAGCTGCCCATAAATTGTGGTTATATTACTATAACCCTGTTTAACTATTTGGAGCATAAAGCTCGTATCCAACTTCACGAATGCTGACGTTTTTATTAGCCGGAATCCTATTAGTACGCTCGTAATTAAGCTTAAGCCAATTAAACTTGCCGTTATAATATTTACGGCCCCCCCAATAAAGGTGTAAACATACATCAAATTAACTAAGCCTAGGCTGAAACTACACGTATTTCTTAATGCCAGCTCGCTATGGGGGATTGAACCAATTAACCGGTCTACCCATGATAATTCCTCTGCCGCACTTTCTATAAAAGCTACAATCTCCTTTTCATAAAAATGGAATACTAACCAGGAACAATTATACCCTCCAAAGTATAGCAATAAAGCAGGTAACTGTAGCTGCAACGCTCCGGTGTAATCGCTTGCCAGTGACACTACTAGAAATAACAACATTGTCATTACGCCTATAATAAAAACAGGTTGTACCTGTCTTTTTTGCCTTACAAGTATTGCCCAATGCAACCCGCTTATCAAGAAAAGCGCACCAATATCTATAATAGTCCCTGAATAAGCATATTTACACCATTCAAATATATAATTAAAAAGGAGGATTACTAAGACTGCAAGGTCAAGGATGGACCCTAAAAGTCGAAGAGCATTCGCAAGTGCATAAGGTAATCCCAAGCTGTGAGTTATACTATTTGAGGATAAGTAAAATAGGGAATTACAAAATCTTAATAAAATTAAAGTAATCAACAGATTTTCTGTTTGATACTCAATTAAAGTATTTAAATGTTGGTTTATAAAAAGCATAGTAAGATAATTGATTATTTTTTTTAGTTTTTAAAATGTAGATTAGTTGTAAAGCGTACCGCTGTTTAACTAACACATATCAGTTTCAATGTATATAGAAAACCCTTGCCTTTGTTTTATTAAGCAAAGGTTATGGAGTTGAGCAGAATCGAACTGCTATAGCTTGCTTGCAAAGCAAATATTTTACCATTAAATTACAACCCCCTCTTTCATAGGCCTAAATAACTTTCATAGGCCTAAATAAAAGAAATTACAATGCATGCTTTTTATTGTTGTTAACTACTCGGCTTTACCGGTGCATACTTCGTTATTGTTATTAATTATGTTTAATCCTAATGCCTCATTCTGCGTAGGTTCCCTTACATTTGGCTCTTTTGAAATAACCTTTGCCCGAAAAGCCAAAGGTAAGAGGCAAAGGTAAGGATAAAACATTTATTTTTTTCTCCCTCCAAAGGCCAAAAGTCCTTCCTAGTTTAAACAAAGGCCCCCCTTTCCTTCGTAAGGAAGAACAAAAGTTATTAAAAAATATATATAACTAGGCTCACTTCTCCGCTAGCTACTGTCAGCCCTTCCTTTTTCTAATGGCTGTCCATCAAGAAGAAAAGCGGCATTAGTAAACAATTACTAAAACCAAAAATGAGAGGCGTTGATTTCATGCAAGATACAGCAACAGGTTGATCAAAACAGTACTTATGCTTACTAATTTTATAATTGATATTATTGCGCTTATTATATTAGGCTAGGCCACTGAAAAACAGGATTTTATTAAAAAAAAGAAACAATTCACTTGCGTTATTAAAGTTCCATTTAATAATAAGACTTTTTAAACTCAGAAGAAATTATATCGTCACAACGTTTGTATGCTTGGGTAATAAAGTGTATTAACAAGCACCCTGGAAAGGGCTCATTATCATAGCCATCATATTTATATTTAACTAAAAGTGAAAAAGATATTATAGTTGTTAATATTAGTATTACACAAGTAAACAGTAGGGCCACATACTCCGTAATACCCGTTTCTCTAAAACTTACTAATATGCAAAGATTTAAACTAGAGTAACAAAAAGAAGCCACGCACGATACTATGAAATTAATTATTAATATTTTTCTTAGGTAATATAGAGTAAATAAATTTGCTATTATTAACCCATATTTGTTTTTTTACAAGCGCCATAATATCCTCATGAAGAACCCAAAAGAAGAAGTACAATTGTGTGAACAAGGTAATATAGCAGAATAGGTAACGTCAATATTTTAGTAGGTAAACAGTTTAGTAGTATTAATGTTAACAAAAGTGTTACAAAATTTGTAATAAATATCTAACTTATTTTATAATTTTGTTCCGCGTAAGCTATTTGCACAGTCAATAGGCATAAAGCAAAAAAAAGGGGGCCTAGACGAGTACTGTTCTTTATTACTATATGATAATCAATTAAAGTAATTGTAAGGGCAATAACGAGGGTGAGTAATACTTCAAAAAATTTAAATATAGTATATGGTAATTTTATTTGTATTAAAGACAGTAACCAATTGATTAGTGCCAATAATAAGCTCAGTAAAATACAAAGGGGTATTAGGGATAATTAAGGACGACATAATTTTGATTTATATAAAAAAACGAAACGAAAATATATTATTATTATTCTTTTGTAAACATGCATCATATATAGTATATTATATAAATGCAAATAAAACTGCATTGGTTTTTGATAATAATGCCGTAATAACACAAATTCAAGAAATAACGGCGTGTAATAAAGAAATATAAGGCGGAGCCACCGATCTTATTTAACGTGTTTAAAATGATTGTATAGTTTTATAAACAAATCAGCTATTTATTTGCCTCCCCTTGTCTTTGCTTTGGGAGATACGCTTCGCCGGCAAAGGTTAAAGCCTTACAGAAGGAAATCGATTTGATTTTTTCTTTATATTATAGAAAGTTATTCACTACTACGGGACTCGAACCAGTACTCTCGGCCTTATCAAGACCGCGCTTTAACCAATTAAGCTAAGTAGTGGGCAACAGAAGATCATGAGCAATTCATACCCCCTCTTGTATATTACGGTATTAATTTTAAAGTACGATTGTGTTACAGGTAGACCAAGGGCACCACCTAGCATTTACTGATTATATGCGCCCTGTAGGACTTGAACCTACAATACCCTAAAGGGTGACGAGTTAAAAGCTCGCTACATTACCAATTCTGTGCAAGGACGCTTTATCACTTGGAGTACTTTAGACCTTTAGTATAATTATAATATATATATATTAAAGAAATTTAGATATTTTATCTCATATAGAGGATAAATATTGTTTTAATAAATTATTGTATTTGACTTAGTAGACATATACATTGTATAATCTACCAGCACTAATTATTATTCCGTGTTAATAGGTAATATTCTAAGCGTCCTAAAACAGGAACTAGCACAAAAAAATAAAAGAAGAAATATAACGTAGCTGTTTGACCTATAAATATATAAGGCTGTTCTACTGGCTTTGAGCCTGCCCAAGAAAGTACAAAACATGCGCTAACAAATAGATAAAAAGCCTTACGATGGTATGGCCGAAAATTTGATGACCTAATTGGGCTTGTGGCAATAAAAGGTAGCGCCAATAGAGCAACAAAAACAAGCCCAATCGCTAGCACACCTCCTGTTTTATTGGGAATGCTTCTTAAAATACAATAAACAATTAAAAAGTACCATTCTGGTACAATACTTAAAGGAGTTACTAAACTGTTAGCAGGTATGTTATTATCAGGGTGTGCAAGTAGATTTGGCGCAAACCATACTAAAATACTAAAAATAATTGCAAATAGTAAAAGCCCTACACGGTCTTTATAAACTAAATAAGGGTAGAAATTTATTTTATCTGCGCTTGCGTTGATTCCTAACGGGTTATTTGACCCTTTATGATGGAGAGCCGCGATATGTACTATACTAGCTCCTGCAATTAAAAAAGGCAAAAGATAATGTAACGAGAAAAAACGATTTAATGTGGCATTATTTACTGAGAAGCCACCACATAACCACTGCACTAACTCTGTTCCTACAAAAGGGACTACTGAAAATAAACTAGTGATAACGCTAATACCCCATAAACTTTGCTGACCGAAAGGCAAGCTATAGCCCATAAATGCTGTTGCAACCATAAGCAATAGAATTACTACGCCCACGCACCAAACAGCCTCTCTTGGAGCTTGATATGAGCCGTAATAAAGACTTCTTAACATATGTACCATTGTTACTGTAAAAAACATACTTGCCCCGTTAGCGTGCATATACCGTAATATAAACCCGCCTTGAACATCTCGCATAATATGTTCTACAGAGCTAAATGCTAAGTTTACTTCTGGCGTATAGTGGCACGCAAGAAAAACTCCTGTAGCTATTTGAATAACCAAACTAATACCCGCCAAGCTACCAAATCCCCAAAAGTAGTTTAGATTTGATGGCGTAGGATATGCTATTAAATGGTCATTTATTACACTTAAAGCGGGCTGCTTTAATACGCTTAAATTTTTTTGTACTCCACTTGTACTTAAAGGTTTAGACTGCTCGATTATAAACATAGTAATAATAATGTGTTTTTATTTCTGTATTATGCCAATTTATAAATAAGTAAGTATATTTAGTATAATAATAATTATACATAAAATATTTAATATACTAATAAATTCAAAGGCTAATTTAGCGATAAGTGGGATTTGAACTCACAACGTTTGATTACAAATCAAAAGTTTTACCATTAAACTATTACCGCCCTTGTCTTAACCGAGCTCTTTAAGGCCTTTGCTACTTTTTTTAAGTGCGCCTTCTGCCCCTTGCCTTTGGCTTCGGGCAAAGGTTATTTAATTGTTTTCTTTCGTTCTTGTAATATTTTAATACTTATTGACAAGGGTACAATTACGTTGTCAAGGTCAAGTACTCTTTTGATATCATAAGGATAACATAAAATGAAAACAGTTGCTTTTAAAACTAAAGAAATACTGTTAAAATAATTGTAACTTAAAAAACGGCTTGATTGAGAAGCATTTAATGCTTAATCCTGCTCTAAACACAAATACCTCCTTGTTTTAGTTGCTTACTCTTAATTTTGCTTAGCAAAGCATTTAAAGTAACGCTGGAAAAACGTTTTATTTTTCTCTTCTTTTAGCGCCGTAAACATCCTTTTCACTATCAAATATTACAAACTCTGTAATATTATGTTTCTTATATTCTTTTATTAAAAGGTCATTATAATACTCAATTGAGCTACCTTTTAGTGTTTTATTTGTTTTTTTAATCATTTTCATTTTTAAATTTGATTTATTTATTAAAAAAAAGTAGACATTGTCTACTGGAAGTACGCATAAAAAGTTATTTTTATATTTAACCTTTACAGGTACCCGGTGCTTTAAGCGCATAAAACTGTAACTTCTAATTTAATTTGTACACTGTAGGGATGGCCTTCTATGCCTCGCAGCCCGACAAACTCATAGGGTATGCTGGGAGCAAACGGCAAAAGTAAACTTTTGTGTGAGTTTACCTGAAGTACGATGATTCGAACACACGTTTCTTGGGTGGCTAGCCCACGGATTTATACCTATAATCCTAACTTCGGGGGGTTTTCATCATGGTTGATAATGTGATTTTCTATTAAGCCAGTAGTTATGTTGTTGTTTGATTTGTTGGCGTTAATAATAACGTGGGACAAGTAACTTAGTCATTACTTGAGTTTGCGCCGAAGCATTTAAAGTACCGCTGGAAAAAGGTTTTATTTTGTTCATTTTGCAACGCCTTTTTTAAATGAGTATTTTCTGTTTCCAAGCCTTTTACTTGACCTTCTAATTCTCTAATCCGCGCTTGTTGCGGCTCTTCTACCTGCGCACTTGGACCAGCAGCATCTTCTGTACCTGTTACAGCTGTATAAACACTCGTACCTATAGCTCCTGCAGCCCCTAGAACTCCTGCGGCACCCGCAGTAGAAGTAGTCACCCGCGGAATATCCCGGAGGCCTTGTTGAACCCCTTGCGCTACTTCAGAACCTATGGAGCTAAATGTTTGCCGAGTAGCAGAAGGCACATTGCCCTCCCCTACCGGAGAAGACGGCGAGCTAGAAGCTTCAAGGGGAATTGTTACAGCAAATGCTGTACTGCCTAGTGCATCAATGATTAATAAAAGCGCAAATAATAGGGTTCTTAAAGTAAATTTTGGTTTTGTGTTTATCTGTACATTGCCAGACATAAGGTTATAGCAGCGCTTATATCCTTGTACAATATAGTGGATTAGCAAGCTGCCAGGGAATTGCACATCCCCAATGTTTTCATGCTTTACTAACAATGAAAAAGAAGTTACTCCCGTCAATACTAATATTAAAATAGTTAAACTAAAAGCAACCCATTCTGGAATCCCTGTTGTTTTTGTTTTGCAGCTAAGTAATACGCACAAATTTAAACTCGAGTAGCAAAAGGAGGCTACCGAAGATAACACATAGGTTGAGATATTTTTTCTAGGTAATATGCTTTCAAAGATCTGTATTTTGTTAATCCACGTTTGCTTACGGAGAATACCTATTGCTTCATTATGGTCCCAACCTAACAGTACTAACAAATGTGCAAGATAATACCAATGAATAGGCATCGTTGATACCAAATCATACGCTATTGCGTAGGTGAATAGTGTTAATAAAAGGGTTAAAACACTTGTTAAAAATACATAACTAATTTTTGAATAGTTACGTATATAATAGACTTGGACCATAAACAGTATGAAATAAAATGAAAGTGTTAGCAAATCTATACGATTTATTATCAAATGATATTTTAATAAAACCATTATAACGGCTAGTAAGGTGACAGCGGTTAAAAGGACTTCTGTTAATACAAATAGTGTACGTAGCCATTTTACTTTTGTTAATTGGAAGAAAGATAAAGCCCAATTTATTATGGGCAAGAGCATTGATAAAAGGATACTTATAGTTAAAAGCGAGTGGATCATGGTTTTTTTATTTTAAATCTACCTTTACAGGTAACGGGCTAGAAGCTCTGTTCTTAGCAAAGACACACCGCAGCACTAAGCTGAGTTTTCCTTTTCCAGCGCCGTTGCCGGTAAGGGTATGGGCTGGAAAGAAAACAGGATCCAAACCTTACAAAACAAACATTTCATACTTCCTTACAAGCGCCAGAACGCTTAAATAAGGGTTGAACTTTCTTACTTCCGTACAAGAGGCAGAACACTAAAATACGGAATTTGTTTTAAAGTAAGGAATGTCTGTTCCTTTACAGTATAACGGGAAGTTGTTCTTTTGTTTATTTAGAGCTATTAAACAAAAAAAATTTAACAAATTCATTAATATATAGCCAAGTCTTGACAATCAATTAAATAGAGAATTTGTTAAAAAACTTGAAACAAATTCAAATTTTTTTCTCTATATATTGCACAGTAAAAGGCCCGGTAAATCAAGGAATTTGGCATTGCCAAAAAACCATTTCTTGATTTTACGGGGTTTTAGTGCACCCAAAAAAAAAATTAGTACGCGGTAGCTGAGCTTCTTACAAAGTGTACACCCCGCGCCTATTTACGCAAATGCGATCTACTATAACCTTTACAATTGTTTCTTGCTTGATAGTTTTTCAGCAATTAACATTTCGCGCTTAGCGTTGCAACAGTGCTTTTTTCAAAACAATTGCTAAACCATTGGCGCGGAATCCCGGGTCCTTTCGTACAGTGGAATTCTAGTGCTTGGTTAAATATTATGGCTGTCTAGATAGAACCAAACCTGCCTTACGGCGGTTTAAACTCACCTCACGTAGGTCATTATGCAAAGAACAGTTGCGCCCTTAGAACCTTGTGCAGCTCTAGGATGACCTGAGGCAACATCGTCTGTGTATTATTATACACACTACAATTGGCATTATTGTGTTTTTTATTATATTACTTAAAGTTTATAATCAAAATATGGATGTATATATGGTTTTATTAAGCTTAAAAACAGCGCATTAGATGATGCTCTAAAACCTAACCCTAAAGTAGGTTTTATCTTTATGCACACCGCAATCAAGACCAAATGATTCTTTTAAAGCATCAATTAATATAACCTGATCTTCATAACAAAAACCTTGAGTTGAAATAACATAAGATTTTTTCCCTGTTATATACGTCCGTGTTGTCCCATCATCCATATACCAGTAAGCCAAACCCTCAGCTGTTAGTATACTTTTTATATTTTGTGGGACGCGCTTTTTTCTTTGACCATCTACTTCAGGATAAAATAAATCGTAGTAATACTTAAACTCTTCGTGAGCATAAGTTTTAAAACGAACTTCATAACGCTTTGGCAAATCTGACTTTATGCCGCCAATTTTATTTATTTTAGGCGGAGTACCTACAAACGGTTTAAATATTTGATAAATATGATCAACATAATCTGCGGCATGCCAAGTTTGAGCAAAACAAAAGTAGTAACTAGGTTGTTTTGCAGACCTATGGAAGTCAATATATCCATCGCCTAGTAAACTGCCAACTAAAATCTTGTTTTGCTGTGCCGTTAGTTTGAGCGTTTTTTTGTAAGCTACAAGATTTTTACCGTATAGCTTTCTGGGTTCATCTTTATGAACCCAAACGTCGGCTTTTTTTTGCCAGTTGGCGCTTTGCCTTTGAAAAAATAAAGGTAATGTTGATAAGTTATTTTTTTGTATCATAATGTATAAAGAAAAAATTTGTTTTTTATGTAGTTTAGTTGTGTATATCAATTCAATTTATTTACAATTTGAATTGACTTACAATTTCTTGTAAGAGTAGACCATATCATCACCCTTTATAAGGGTGTTCGGCGTGTGGTCGTTGAGGGGTTATGCAACATAACATAAAAATATAAGTTGCTTTGAACTTCCCTGCTGATTGCCCGCAATCACATGTGTCAACAAGCTTTTTATAAATATAAAACAAGCAAGCCACGTAATATTTACATTGCTATTAAAGATAATGTTCTTTGTTAAATTTAATGCAAACGGGGGTTCCAGCATATAGCCAAATGCATCCCTAACCTAGTTTCCTAGATAAGAGCCCCAATGTTAATTAAGGTGGCGAACCCTGGCGTCTATAAGAACTATAAGCCAGGACTACCCTGACTGGGGAAATTGGTTTTCACAAACGTTTTTTCCCCTAAGAACCGTACGTGCACCTTTCAGCGCATACGGCTCAAGCATAAAAAATAAAGAAAATAAAAATATATCAATTCCTCTGCCTTAATTCAGCCATGTATGCTTTTAAACATTTGATTTCGTCAAATCCGGCAGAAGTAAGGTGTTGTTTAGCTAGCACTATATCTAAAGCTCTTCTCCAACATAAAAATAACCTGTAGCTAGGTCCCATTACTTGGTATTTATTAAAATACTTCACAAGTTTAGTAGCATTTTGTAAATTAACGCTACTATAATAGTAGGTATTTCTACTTTTACGATACCCCACGCTACCACCAAAAGTTTCTTTAATTTGCCTAAGCAGGCCTTCATGTTTTAATTCAATCTGAACCTTTGCCCGAAGCCAAAGGCAAGGGGTACTATTTCAACTTGATTACTCCATCCGGGTTTACGGGGCATTCTTATTTTTATTTGAAAACTTCCATCCCCTTGTACAAAGCCGGCTAACCAATGGTTTTGTTCTATACCTGTAACACTGGGTGTACAAAGTTTTAAATTTAGACGGGACGCTAGTCGGCTATTAAACTGATTTATTTTTTGAGGTAATCTTAGCTTGTTTAATATTAACTTTGATAAACCAGCTAAACCGCGGTTTTTTGTGCAAGTATATCTACAAGCGTTGACCTTTTTATACTTATATATATTTCCGCTGACAGCTTGCTTAATGTAGTAAGCAACACATAAATCCCTGCTGTGAGTGTTTATTGTTATACTTTGCCCGGTTACAGCAATATGTCCGTCGGCATCGATTAGCCCAGCTAAAAAATAGCCAAGCTGCTCTGAATTCATTGGCTTTATGTGCTTATTTAGCACTAGATTATAAGTAATACTTTTCATTTTTAAACTATTATTTTAATATTTATTTTTTACACCAAAAGCAAGTCAGCACCCTTTCAGGTCAATACAATTGTATTTATCAGCACCATTACAGCACTGCATTCGCTTTTTGCTTTCTCTTCTACCTTCTAGGTGATAGCCCATCTTGCGAACGGCCCTCTAAATAACACATATTATTTAGAACCTATAAGGCTTACCAAGTTCAACACTACGCACCATTTCACCCTTAGGTACTGGCTCTACTTCTAAACAATCTATAAGAGTTCGTAATCTTCGGATAAGCAAGACCACTTTTTGTTTACAAGCCTCAAACACCAATTCGCTCTCGCTTACCATAGGCTAGCCCCAAAAAAACCAAGTCTTCAACAGCAACGGCACAAGGTGCTGGCTCTGTTGTGGTCTATGAGGTATGATGAACTCTATCATAGCTTACGCATTACGTAGATGCTTACTTGTCGCTTTTTTAAGCCTTATCCCTGGAGTAACTTTGATTCGTTGATCTCACACCTTTCCACCTAGCATGTGAGGGTCACTATAGCAGACTTTCGTCCTTATTTGACTTGTCAGTCTCATAATCAGGCATGCTTATACTATTACGCTCTACATATTGTTTCCGACAATACTGAGCATACCTTTTGCTCTCTGGCGTTACTTTTTAGCCAGACCTCGCCCCAAGTAAACTGCCCACCTAACACTGTCTTCGAGCCTTGTTAATTAAAGTATTTTATATAGAGGTTTATTTACATAAAGTTTATTCTATTTGCATAAAATTTTTTATATAATGCCCCTTATATAAATATCTTATAGATTAAAAAGTACTCTTGTATAAAAGCGACCAATTTATTATCTAGCGGTTTTCCATTGTTGGCATTGCCTCCCGCCTAACTGTAAGATAAAAAACCGATCGCAATGCTAGGTTACAGTAAAGCTTCACAGGGTCTTATCGTCTAAGACAGCCTAATCGGTATTTTAACCGATATTCTTATTTCACGGTTTTCGCTCGCGAGACAGCAACCAGGTTGTTACGTTATTCATGCAGGACACCAATTAAATGCCTAGGAATTTCGCTACTTTATGACCGTTATAGTTGTTAAAGTCAGCGTTGGGCCTCCCCAAAACTGCTTATTCAAAACCGTACGTGATAGTTTCCCATCATACGGCTCCTCGTGAAAAAAAAAAAGATTATATATGGCGTAAGTGATTCCAAGTAAAGCTGCGCCGACTGTTATTCATACCTTGTTTTAAAAACTGAATTTGCTGTAAATATTTAGGGAGGTTTTTTTTTTTTAACAGATTGTCAACGTTGCACCAAGATTTATAGTCTAAAAACTTTGATGTTAATAACGGGTATGAGTCAAAATAACTGCGTAAAATATCTTTTGACTTACGGCTTGTGGCTTTAATCGCATAATAGAGACGCCCGCTTCTTTTTTCGGTAATAGTACATATGTTTACTTTTAGCGCATCAGCAATTGAGCAAAACAGTTTATGGTAGCTTAGCCCGGTCCGTGGGTCACTCATGCGTTGGTTAATTTGAAACTGGCAAGACGCTTTTAAGCGCGTTTTAAAACTTAAATCAATACCAAAGCTTGCATTGCATCACAAAACCCTGCGAACCAGGGCGTACTTAGGTTGAAATCACTTATGCTATTAACATGACTAAAATTAAAACTCGGATCATAACTGTTTAACCAGTCAATAACACGATTCAAATGAAAGGCTTTTGGCGTTTTTAGTTTATCTTTAATTAAACCCACAACAAACTTTAATCCTTGTGGTGTATGAATATTAAGCACACACGAATTATTGTCATCTCGTATATGAACGCTGCCCACAGGATCCTCGCATAAGTGGCTTAATAAAGCCAATAATTTTTTAACGTAAGGCTCTTGCTGCTTATGCAATGTTATGTGAATTGTGGGTTTTGGGTAATTCTTATCTTTTATATTTATATTACCGTCGCCCTCCCAAAGCCCGGCCAAATAATGGCCAAGCATTGTAGTGTCATGGTAAACATGTGTTTTTTGTTTTAAACTTATTTTAGTCATAATTTAATTACTGTTTTTTTTTTTAATTTCCTTTTTTTCCATTCCACGCGGCGTACGTTAGCATATCCGGGGTATTACTCCCTTGCACCTTTTCAGCGCAGCTTTTAAGTCAGACTTAGAAGCAAAACTTGTTAATTCCAAAATAATAAATAAACCAACGTAGCTTTATTATTTAGTGCTTTGTTTAAAAAACAAAACAAAGTTCGGCATTGGCTTTTTACGCCGTCCCAATCCCGCATTTGCGGGGTTTCGTCGTTCCGTAATAACTTACTATGAGTACTTAGATTCCTGCTATACACGATGACCTTGCCCAAAGAACAACATACTCGGCCGTACAGTATGCCTGGAGTCACCATGCTTTAACCACAGATTCACGTCTGTTAATCATATACTCCCTTGCTAGGGATTCGTCGTTTCCTTCATCCCGTTTAACCCGGCTTCACACCTCAAAAGGCATGCGGGCTACGCTTTTCATCAGTTCCTGTGATGTTTGGTTTTTCACCAACAAGTTATTACAGTTAGCGGAGTTTTTAACCCCTGCCTAAAGGCTCCAAAACATAAATGTTTTGTTTCCCTTTAAACGACTCGCACACGGCCGCTCGTCACCACATCTTGTTTATCTACCTTTTACAACAGATTACTTAAATTAGTGGCCGTTAGCAAACGTCACATCCTATACGTCTTGTTTCAAATTGGCAGGACGCTAAGTTTTTAGTAAACTGTCACCCAGTTCTCTTATCTGAGATCTAAAACATAACTTTTAGACCGCTGTTTTCGAAAGTACCAGCGCAATTTGCCGAGTTCCTTACGAACGATTATAACCAAATCTTAGTAAAATCTACTAATCCACCAGAGTCAGTTTTAGTACGGTATTACTCATTTGTACACGCAAAAACAAATCTATTGTTGTATAAATTGCCTGCTATTTTTTCCTGCAACAGATCTACAAATAAGATTTTATTGGGCATAGCAGGTACCCATCGTAACCTTTATATTACTTAGGGACCGTATTTTTAACTACATCTTTAATAGTTGTGTAGAAAACCCAGGATTTCCGATCATTGAGATACTATTCTTTTAATAAATAAACTTTTTATATTTATATAAATACAAGGGTTAAACCAAGATTAAAAAGCTATAATTTATTTTAAAATCTCAATTTATATGTTACTCTAGCTGATATATTCACAACCAATATTTTCATTAAGTCTTACCGACATAACTTTGTCAACATGGTTCGTTTTGCTACTCTAACTGGCTTTTATAGCAGCCAGCTAGCTATAATTTCGGCATAGCGCTTAGTCCGGCTAAATTTTCGCAACAACTAAACTATAGTAGTGAGCTATTACGCTTTCTTGAAACGGTAGATGCTACTAATCAAACGTCCTACTAATTTTTGTGAAGTTAATTACTTTCTCACTTAGCGCTATTTTCGGGCCTTAATTCATAGTCTAGGCTGTTTCCTTCTTGTCAAATGCAGCTTGTCCCGCACTGACTGAGTACCTGATAAAATGCCCCTAATTTGTGGTTTGCAACACCTCAGTAAAAGTTTCCTTCCCATCAGTTTTACAGCGCTCTACCTAGTTAGCATTTATTTTGCAGGCCCCCTTCCTAAAAAGGTTTCGCAAAAAACGAGATATTTCGAAGTTCGATTGGTATTTCGCCACTTAAATAAACTCATATGAACGCGTTGCAACGCATACCACTTCGGGCGTCCAACTACCTTCCGGTAACCTTCCCCCTGGCCTACTTAAGCTCACTTCGTTTCGCGTCTTGTGTTAGTTTTCTATGAATACTTTACTTTCATAATAAGCTTACTTTTAATAAATTAAGCTACTCACATTAATTTTACTTTTTTTGATTAAACCAAAGGGAACAATTAATGTATGCCTTAAACTAACACAAAGTCATCAGCTCATGATTCAAAAGGAACCTTTCTATTCAACATTATAACTGCCAAACTGAAAGTCATTATAAGCAACCTGTTTTGGGACTTGTATTCAGAGAAGCAACGGCATTCTTGTTTCCAAATTCCTTTACAGTACTGATTCACTATCGATCTACATAGAATATTTAGCCAACGGAGTGGTTTCCGTCAATTACTAGCAGTGTTAAACCACTAATTTGATTGATCTTCCCATTTATTACTTTTCTGGATTATGCCAAAAAATAAATAGTTCATGCTCATAAATAACCTTTGTCCGAAGCCATAGGCAAGGGCAAAGGTTACAGCACTTTTTTGTTTACAATCTACAAGACTATAACTTTCTCTGGTCCGGATTCCACTTAAGTTCAACCGTAAACAAAAAATATTTAATCAAGCTTATGCACTTTCGCTCTGTACTACTAGCGCAATCCCGGTTGGTTTCTTTTCCTTCAATTAATAAAATCTTTTAGTTCATTGAGTTTTGGTGTATACTGTTTTAATACAGTGTTTCCACCTTAGAGAACGGGCTTATCGGGCGAATTCTATACTTACATACAGCACTTTAATAACTCTCAAAATAGAAATCTACTTAGAATAGAAATTATTGTATTATCATAGTATAGGCAAGTGTGTAAAAGAGAGGTTTTAATAAAACAGCCTAGCACAGGGACTTGCTCAATTCTCCAAGCCCTTTTCGCAACAAAAGCGCTCTTCCTATGCAGTCAATCCTTCCTCAGGTTGCATCGATTATAAATATAATTAAAAAATATTTTTTTGTTAAAATATATTTTATTAAGCAATAGAACATAACTTAACCTTTGCTTTTTCTTTTGCCGTTCCCTTTGCCCGAAGCCAAAGGCAAGGGGGGCAAAGACAAAAGTCAAATTCAATTCGATAAGATAGCTGTAACTTAATATAATATAATCACTCAAGGGCGGCAAGACTTGAACTTGCAACCGACGCATTTGGAATGCGCTATTCTACCTGTTGAACTACACCCTTTTATTTATTCTAAACATAAGCATCTATAATAATTTAGTTTTTAAAATTTATTATTCTTTAGATTACTTACAACAGCGGTTCGCACACATTTGTGGCTATGGGCTACTGATTTGCTAGGCAGAGTCAAGTTCGAAATGGGTTTGGTGCCGTCTTTCTCAATACAAAACAATGCATTTATTTATTATTTTTAAAATTATTTTCGATACGCGTAGTTTATTACACTAGTTGTTGTACATTAAGCTTTTTAGCGGTAAGTGAGAATCGAACCCACATTACTTGATTGGAAGTCAAAAATTTTACCATTAAACTATTACCGCGTTAATTATTTTGGCATTACTTTTGCATTATCGGCACAATAAAAATTAAAGAATAATAAATTTTAAAAACTAAATTATTATAGATAAAAACACGTTTTAAAAATTTTATTGTTAAAAATGAATAAATTAAATTTAAAACTTAGTCATAATTCGAATTGCCCCCTTAGGTATTGCATTGGTCAATAAGAATAAATATAATTTTATATAATAAAGTTATTGGTTATCTGAAAATTCTCCAGAGCTGGCAGAAAGCCTATTTGGAATTGGAAGGATTCGAACCTTCAATGAATAACTTCGCATGATTTACAATCATGTGCCAAACCATTAGGCTTCAATTCCAGCATACAGATAGAATTGCTTTTATTTTGAAGATTATTCAATTAATTACGAACAGGGGATGCTTTTCCTTTTTCTGTAGTAAAAACGCCCAGTTTATTCTCTTTAAATCTTGTGGAATTATGGAATAAGACGTTCCTGAATTTGGGTAAACCAAGGTACTTAATTCAGAGATTATTTGAAATGCCCATGATTTCAATTCATTGTTGTTAGAACAATTTGCTGCTGTATCTTGCAATTACTATTTGAAGCTTTACATAAAAACAATCATGTATAGTAGCAATATTAGTATATTGTAGAATTCCAAATTGTTCTATAACAAAATTACATATTTGTCCATCTATAAAGTGTACGAAATTGGCTACGAACGCGTTAACTGATTTGTTTTTTGACCGTATTGGAAAATTTCGTTCATCTTTTTTAAGTGTATTTAAATTGATCCGTTGGCGTTGAAGGCCAGCGCCTTTTTTGTGGGAGTACACGCTCAATTGTTCTGTTGTTACTTGATTATATCTTATTGTACACTCATTATAAGGCCCTATTATAACAACATTATCGAAATCAAATAAGACTTTGGCAAAATTTGGTATCAATTCCATAAAATCATTTGCCTTATTTAAAGTAGTATGCGTTTTTAATCTATTTATTATAAAATTAGCAAGTGTTAGTAAAGAACTATTTATTGGATACAAATAATTTTTAGCAAAAAATTCTTTTAAATCCTCAGAAAAACCGTAAGCTGTTTTTCCATAAATTAGGGGCATGACAGCGGCTTTGACCAGCTGCCGATCCATTTTTGTTGTTAAGCAATTATATGTTAATGCGCCCATATTTACGTCTTCGTTTGATTTAAATTTTATATTTTTGTAGTCATTCATATTCATTAATTCTGTTTTAAAGTACCCATAAATGTCTTTTTTTGTACTCGACTCCAGATTTCCGATCACATTTGTTAATTCACACAAATCTTTATCTAGGCAGAGTATTAGAAAAGGAAGTACGCTGATACAGTCGTCTCTAAAACAACTCTATTGTATTTGCTTGCGCAACGGGCATCTTAAAAGTTATTAATGGGGGGTTCGCGTTTAACCCACCAATTTAGTAATCGAGTTAATTGGATTTATGAAAGAGGTAGGCCAAACTCTTGGCCTCTAGCCCCCAATTACTTTTGCGAACCTTGTTTTAACATCTATTATTACAGGCATTTGCTTTTTTTTATTAAAATTATTTTTTCTTATTTATAAACTGTAGTAACCAACCAAAATTTCTTACTCTTTCGGGGTACTTTTTTTATTACTAAGCACTTTGGCTTCAGTTAGCAGTTTTTCCAGCTCAAGCTGCTCTTTGGTTAGATCGACTGCCTCGCGTTTTAAAGCGTTTAATTTTTCCAGCAGGGGAATCTGCTCTTCGGTTGAAAGTGTTGATGACGTACCGGATTGAGTTGACAACTCGAATCCTGCTAGTTTCGCAAGTTCGGACAGGCTATACACCCCTCCAGCTACCGTACCCGCCACAGCGGCACCGGCCACAGCATCCTTACCTTTGTCATAGTATCGCGCACCAATGTCTTTAGCTTCCTTAGCTGCGAAGTCAGCCGCAGGTTTTGCCGCCTTTGCTGCTTTACTGACGACCATACCTTCCCCAACTGCTTTACTATTTACGCCAGGTTTATTTGTGTTACCAAAAAGGTCCGTGCTCCCTCCTTCCGTGCTTAATTCGCTCGACGCTTCCGCTGTATTTGTTAGAGGCTCTGCGCCAGCACAATACGCTACAATGGGTGATTGAATCGCTGTCAACAGCAACGCCATGCCTAAGTTAATTAATGGCACTTGACGAGGCAAACTATCGGTACGCGTTTGTCGCCAAACTGTTTTAAATGCCACCCAGAGATTCACGTAACTTTGAATTACAAAATTCCAAGGATACTTCACTGGACCGGTTTCACAAAGAGCACATATTCCTATTGCCAACAAGGTTTGATACCCTATAGACCAAACACAAAAAACCATAAGCAGGTAAGCAAACCATCCATCCGCTACTTGAATAAGATAAATTAAATTTAACATATTAATAGTTAAACCACAAGGGACTATCAAAGTCATGGCTCTATCCACTTTAGCATGTTGCATAAAATGATTATACCATACATAATGCTCCAATTGGTTATTCAACGATCGGAATACGCTGAAATTATCAAAACTAAACACATGCGTTAACGCCAAAGCGAGTGAGTAAATACTCAATAACCATAAAAGAGCTGAACCTCCTTTTATTACCAAATTCAATTGACAGGCCCATACTACTAAAAAGAAAATGGTAGTAATCACTTGTGTTGATAAAACGTATCGAGTATCAAAAGCGTTTAACCATAAATAAAACCAATGCATTACACTTAAGAAACCTAAAATTACTAAAAGCGAATCTTTTTGATTTAGGGCATCAACACCATGCTTTGCAAAAAGCAACGTAAGCAGTAAAAAGGATACCACTACACTAAATAGGCGGAAAAGGTTGGCTGGAAAAGGTGGAAATACGCGTTTTTGAGCCAAAAAGGTACATACTGTATAAGCGAAAGTAACCAAGAAATTGGCTAGAATAAGCCAAGGACTTATAGAGCTGATATAATCAATAAAATCTAAAAACTGTATTTCAATTAAAAAATTCATGATGGGCTTATTATTATACCCCCTTTACAGGTGAGGGGCCAGAAAATCTATACTCAGCAAGCATACTTTATAGCACTTAAGCTAAGTTTTTCTTTTCCAGCACCTTTGCACCTTTGCCGGTGACCTTTGCCCGAAGCCAAAGGCAAGGGGGGCGCGGGCAAAGGAAAAGCAAAGGAAGAGCAAAGGAAAAGCAAAGGAAAGGCAAAAGTAAACAATTAAAATAAGTATGGGTGCTAATTACTAAGTAATCGCAGGCTTAGGACTTGAACCTAAATCTCTAGGGCATGAGCCTAGCAAGTTACCAATTACTCTAACCTGCATTATTAATACAGTATGGTTTGATTTATAAAATTTGAATTGATCCTCTTTGAAGTACCCTTTGGCTTTGGGGTATTTCAAAGGAATCAAAAGTATTTTAAAAAATGGCGCCAACCGCACCTTCCGGTACGATTACTGTGTTACGACTTATGCCCGGCTGCCAAATACACAATCAAATATAGGTATACAATCTACACTTTTCCTGTACACTCGTTAACCAGGCATTGACGGGCTATTAATAGCCGGAGATGAACAAATTTCACCGTTTCAATTCTTTAAAACGATTACTTATGATTCCTGCTTCATACATTCGAGTTGCAGAATGCAATCCGTTTAGATAAGGTTTACAGGTTTGCACTTATTCGCATAATTGCTACTGTTTGATTTATCAATTGTAACACGCGTATAGCCGCGATCATGAACTTCATGAGGATCTGTGATGATGCGCCCCTCCTCGAAAATTTCTTTCGCTGTGGTTTATAGGTACATTTTACACTTAACTAAAATTAGTTAATATAAACATGCGCGTTTCGCTCGTTTATGGAATTAACCCAACTTTACAAAAAACGAGCTGACCACGACCATGCAAAGCTATAATTACCAACTAAGTTTTTTTTTTAAACATGGGTATAGTAATTAATCAAGACCGCGTAAGGTTAGCGCGTAGCGACGAATTAAATCGCATGTTCCACCATATTGAATCTCCACGCATTAATTGTTTCAATTTTAAGCTTGCGCTCGTACTATTGAGGCGGGCTTTTTCCGCGTTTGCTTATTCAAGGCCAAAGGCCAAGACATAAAAGCCATCGTTGACTGAATGGACTGTTATAATAAGCGCCGGGTCTCCCCGAAACTCTTACTTCAAAACCGTACGTGATAGTTTCCCATCATACGGCTCCTCGTGTAACTATACAAAATATATAAATATAAAATAAAAATGTAATATTTATAAGCGGTCTAGGTGTTTCCAATTAAAATTGACCCTAAGGTTGTTCATAGATTGTTTTATCTTAGCAATCTTTATAACACCATCATCTGTATAGTGATGTTTTTTTATCATCAAATCGTCTACTTCAGACCAAGCCTTATAATCCAGATATTTAGAACTTAATAAACTACCTTTTCTTCACACTGGTCAGAACGAATTTGTAGCAATTTTTCTGCAAAAACACTTTGATTTTTATGAAAGGTAATATTTATAGTAGGTTTTAGATGTTCTTTTGACTTAACAAGTACGCTACCATCACCTTCCCATAAACCCGCTAAATAAGCACCGAAGATTGCTTTATCTTTATAAATAGAATGTTTTTTATTTTTATATTGCATTATTTTTATAATTAAAATTTGTATAATTTTTTTCACGTGAGACACGTCAGCATATCCACCCTATTACAGTTTGGCATTTGCTTTTTATCTCATCCTACTCTCAAGTTAGCGAGCAGTTAGCCCTCTCCTTATAAAGGTTGCTAGCTTGAGGTTTCCTCGTTCCGTGATTACTAAATTATGAGCACTTAGATTTCTGCTAAACACCGACAGTTATTAGAAGGAACAACATGGTCGGTAATATACCATGTCTCAACTGTATAAATTAGATTAACGATGCGTTATTACAGATTCGTTGACTAATCATATGCTCTTTGCTAGAGATTCGTCGTTTCCTTCATCCCGTTTAACCCGGCTTCACACCTCAAAAGGCATGCGGGCTATGCTTTTCGTCGGCTCCTACGACGTCTGGTTTTTCACCAGCAAATAATCACAGTTATAAACACAAAGTGTATTACTTACAGTACGTATTATCTTTAATACTTTTCTGTAAAACGAGTCGCACACTACCGTATCTAATGGTATTTGATCCCCATTCCTTCGTTCCTAAGCTACTGTTTTGACCCAACTAATTGCCTTCGCAAGTGATATTCCTAAAAAATTATTCCCATTTTATCGGTGACTTTTTAATTCTATTAGTCGCTGTCAAACGAGTTGTTCCAGAGCCTACACAGTAGACAAAAGAGCACCGCCGAAGAACGCTTTACGCCCAATCATGATCTTTATTGCTCGAACGACTGGCCTAACCGAGACTTATTCGGATAGGTAGATCTTTTCAGATTTTCCCCCCGTAAGAACCGTACGTGCACCTTTCAGCGCATACGGCTCAAGCATCTTGCCCCTTGCAGACAATCATTATATATTTATTTACAATGCAATGATTATACATTTTTTTTTACATCGCCTAACTGAGTTTTAAATTGTTGTATAGTATTTAGCCCTTGACTTGATAAATGGGCTTTTATTTGCACTTGCTCCCCTTGCCTTTGACTTCGGGCAAAGGAAAAGCTTTTTCCCACAAACAATAGGCCTTGAATTTTGACCCCATTACCTGGTATATTGTAAAATAATCTATAAACTTTTTCGCGTTTATAAAACTCCCACTACTATAGTAATATGTGTTATGAGCTTGTCGAAAACCCACGTAGCCTCCAAATTTATTTTGTATTTCCCTTAATATATACTCAGTTTTTAAACTAATCTGTACTGTTAATTGTACTCGTAATCTACCGGTTTTTCTTTTTAATAATTTTATTTGAAAACTGCCGTCGCCCTGAATAAACCCGGCTAACCAGTGATTACTTAACAGACAGCTTTGATCTTGCTTTGTATTTACGCAGCCTATTTTAGAAACCAAGCACTGATTATATTGTGAAATACGCAAGGGCAGCCGAAGTTTGTTTTCTATTAATTTAGCTACTTGGCTTCCGCCTAGCTTACTATAAATTTCAAAGTTATACGCGCGCTTGTTGCTCAATTTTCTTATACTACCATGACCGATAACATGTTTTAAATAATGTGCTACACTAAGATCATTAGCATGAAAAGTTATAACGATTTCTTTTTTATTAATATGCCCATCGGCATCGATTAGCCCGGCTAAAAAATAGCCGAGCTGCTTAGAATCTATTGGCTTTGTTTGCTTAATTCTATAAGTCATTACAGTTTATATATAATTAATTTATTAAAAGATACCAAAAGCAAGTCAGCACCCTTTCAGGTTAATACAATTGTATTTATCAGCATCATTACAGCACCGCATTCGCTTTTTGCTTTCTCTTCTACCTTCTAGGCGATAGCCCATCTTGCGAACGACCCTCTAAATAACACATATTATTTAGAACCTATAAGGCTTACCAAGTTCATACTTAATTACAATCTATTGTGCGCTTAGGTATTGGCTATACTTTTGTGATTTTTGAAAACTCAACAACACGAGCCAGACGCGCTGCCCTACCACATAAGCTTACACCAATTCACTTTATTTACCATACACACATTCCTGTTAGTTCAGTCTTCATACATGCTAAACCAAGGGCTCAGCACGCATGTGAATTTTCAGGTACGCAGAGTTATTTGCGTAAGAGAATTACACTCTATTAATTAAGTCATACTTGTCGCACCTGGCACCAGCATTAGTCCGTTCTTCTCTCTAGGTACGCTCTAGTTATTCCCTAGCATTAAGGGTTTACAGAATTCTCCTTCGTTCCCCTACCAGTTTGGTTCGCTCAAGCTTTCGCTCATTGGCAAATGTTTTGCGCTGCTGCAATCAAATGATCGGCTGTGCTTACTACACAGCTGGTACTGCTCTACCTCTCAATGCAGTTAACGATAATCGGCTATGATCTATTAGACAATACAACCTAATCGTCCATGAAATCTCTAAAGAACATTAATTTTTTTTGTATTTTAAACAAAATTACTTTAGCCTATTCTCATGCATTCCTACCCTTTACGCGCAATGCTTTATAGCATTACACTAGCATGCGTCAATCCCAACTGTCGCAATAAAAGGGACGCACAATCAACGTCCTTACAATATCTATACTTATAAAAAAACAAATCAACATCATTTCGTTGACTTACGCTTTTGGCAGGGTTCGAACCTGCGTCATCCAAGTTAACAGCTTGGCGCTCAACCACAGAGCTTCAAAAGCTTCTTACCTCAGCAAAGTTTAATTTATACTGTTCCCTTTGCCTTTGTCCCTTTCGCCTTTGGCTCCTTTGCCTTTGGACCCTTTGACCTTTGCTTTTGGCAACGGGAAAAGGTAAACTAAGGTAAAATACGAATTCATTTCATTGAAGCTTTTCTTAATCTTAACTAGGCACAGCATATGCGGAAGGTGAGAGATTCGAACTCCCGCGTTTTAAAAACACCCGTTTTCAAAACGGGCCCATTAAACCAACTCTGGCAACCTTCCGTAACTGTGTGACCAGCTATTCTACAGTTAGTTATTTGATTTTTAAAATCTTGTAATATTTCATCCCACTTAACCTTTTTCAAGTCTCCGGGAATTATTGAATAGCATGCTGAAGTATTTGGGAATACTAAGCTTCCAAGCTCTGACAAAATTTGAAATATGTATAATTTTAGATCTTTATCATCCGTGATTAAATCTAATTGTCTCTCTAACTGTTTCAAATAAACAATTAATCCTTTACCAAATGTTACTTCTTGGTCTATAAATTGCTGAAGTTTCTCTAAGTTAAATTCTACAGAGGGTGAAATACCACGCTCTAAGAGCAATTGGCTTAAGTATTCATTATATTTTTCTAATGAACCTCCTTGTAGCAACTTTATGTTGCTTTTTAATTTGTTTTGTTCTTTTATTGTCATAATTAATTAATTATTTTATTTATTTATTTTAATTCTTTATATCCCCACGAAACTCATGGCATACGCAGGGATTTTAAAGCAGCAAAGGAAAAAGTAAAACAGTAATTAACCTGTTTTACCCAAAGTATGATGACTCGAACATGCGATTTATTGGGGGGCTAGCCCACGGATTTATGCCCATAATCCTAACTTTTGGGGGGGGGGGGGGGGGCACCCTTACGTTTTGTTATTTTAGCCGATAGTTATGTAGTGGATTGATTGTTTCTAAAACAGCGTAATAATCTATTAAAAAACGAATTATTCTTTTGATTTTCTAAAGCCTTTTCCAACTCCGCAATACGCTGGTCTTTCTGGGCTAACTTCTTCTCTTGGAGAGCTACTAGCTCTTGTTCTGGGGTTGCTTCTTCTTGCCCAGATTCTAAATGATTTGTGACCGCGCTATACAGCCCCGCTCCTACCGCTCCTGTACCTAAAGAGCCTATGGACGAAGTTGTATTTCTAGGTATTTCAGAAGCACCTTGAGCCATTTCGGAAGCTGTCCAGCTCATCGTTTGCCTAGTTACCTGAGCCGCACGGCTCAAATGCTGTCCTTCGCCTATAGGAGATGAAGGCTGCTCCGGAATTATTGATGCTGCAAAAGCAGTTGATCCTAGGCCATTTATTACTAGTATAATAGCAAAGAATAAGCTCTTCAAAGTAAATTTTGGCTTAAGGTCAACATTTCCAGATATTAGATTTTCACAACGTTTATAACTTTCTATAATATAATGGATAAGAAGGCAGCCTGGAAAAGCCACGTTTCCCGCGTCATCATATTTAACTAACAGTGCGAAAGTTATAGTTCCGGAAAATATTAATAACGTACACGTAAAACCTAAAGCAATATATTCTGAAATAGCCATCGTTTTATAGCTAAGCAATACACACAAATTTAAACTTGAATAACAAAAGGAAGCCGCGGACGATAATATATAAGCATTGATATTTTTCTTGGGCAGCATATTTTCAAGCAAGTTAATTTTATTTACCCAAGTTTGTTTTCTAATAAAGGCCGAGACTTTATCGTGATCCCAATAAAATAAGTCACAAATTGTTAATATAAACGTATGCACGCCATAATATAAAACAATAGGCATCGTATATAGTAGCGGGGGTAGGAAGTATAGAACAGGTAAAGCGAGTCCAAGAGTTACCAGGTTTGTAGTAAAAATGAAACTTATTCTATACTGTTGCCGTACATAAAACATTTGGATGATTGCTAAAGCAAGCTAAATAAGGTCCAAATATCGTAGGGGGGGTATTTAGTATAGGCTCGTATTCCTGACGATTTATCATTGAATGATAATCTAATAAGGTCGCAATAATCGCAAGTAGTGTTGCAACAATTAAAATAGTTTCTGTGAATACAAATAGCGCACGCGGTAACTTTACTTGCGTAAATATTAAAGATAGAGCCCAATTAATTATGGGTATTAGCATTGATAAAAGTATACTTACTGTTAATAGTTGGCTGATCATAGATTAAATTTTGTACAGAAAAGAAAATTTCACCGGCTTACTGTTCCCTTGCCTTTGGCCTTCGGGCAAAGGTTATTAATAATAGTGGGTAAAATTGGGCCGAGTTCGATAAAAGTAAAATGTGCGCAAAATTTATTATTGTTTATACCTTTTGTATAAGCTGTAAAAGGTGAGAACAAAATCTCTTTGGGTGTTGGAAGAATCGAACTACCATAATTGACTTGTAAGGTCAAGGTTTTACCATTAAACTAAACACCCGACAACCCAGGCCATGTGCATTGGGGGGGGGGGGGGTTACGCCCCCTTACATTGCGAAAAGAATTAAAAAAACTACCATTAATGTAAATAAGGCAATCGCTTCCGTTAGTGCAAAACCTAAAATACTATAGCTAAACAATTGTTTTGTTAAGCTTGGGTTTCTAGCTACTGCGGTAATTAAAGATCCAAATACAATACCGATTCCTGCTCCGCAACCGGCTAAGGCAATAGTTGCGCATCCTGCGCCAATAAGTTTTGCTGCTGTATCTTGCATATGATATAAGATTTTGTATCTTGTTGTTTTATATTTCCTATTTGATACCAGTTATTTTACCAGTATTATCAGATCAATAAAACAACTAAAAGCAGTTGAAAAGGTTCTGAGTAGCCACTTCAATTGAAAAACTAAACACCACAAATGAGACAACAAAAAAGATATTTATTTATTGTAACCTTTTAGCACTAGACAAACTAAATGCTTTTTTTGCTGCTTCGAGTATTTTTTTTTTTAACTTATTAATTAAATTATATATGATAATATAATTACGCAATTGTTATGCCTTATTTATTGCATACGTATATACGCTTATTGCGTAATTATAAAAATAAAAAAATTACGTTAATTAGTTGTAATTTTTCTAACAATCTGGTCACATAATAGTTTTTTTAAACGTAGGTTGTGTGCCAATTGCAGCGCCGTTGTACTTACAAGCCATTGAGTAGCCGACTCAGCTACATTGGCTTGGCAGGTGTTGTCCAACCAAGCTTGATTAAGTAAATGGTTATATTGTAAACCGGCATTATTGCTTTCTGTTTGCCACAATGGGTTAATTGTTGATTCTTTATAATGCTGGCTGAATAGTTCAACTAGCTGTGTACTATCTGAATCACCTCGTTGGGGCTGACCACCGGTTCGATCGCTCTCTGCTTGGCTGACCGCTAAACTATTTAATTTTTGACGAATTTTAAAAGTGCTAACGATCTTCGGTATTATAAAATATAATACATAATAATATACTGCGCTAAATGTAATTAATAAATATACATATTGAGAAAAGTAGGTAAGTGCGTCTAATTGTGGCATTTGTTAATATACTTGTTCTTGCGAAACACAGGACTTGAACCTGCACCTTAATAGAATGGTTCCTAAAACCACCGCGTCTACCACTTCCGCCAATTTCGCGATTTTAAACTAGACAACATATCCCAATTTAAACTTGTTGACACAATGGCTAAAAGGGGCAACGCGTACGTAGATACATTCCAGCGTAAGTTACAGCGGGTATTTTCTATTATACAATACACCCAGTTGTAACTATCCTTCTAGTTTCTATTTTGTTTTCTATTTTTACTTTTCTCTGAAAGCTTGGGTGCTGATCTGAAGGCGTATTTTTTTGTTTTTTTTGAAGTTTGGGCATTTGTACGCGTCCTTTGCCCCCTAGTAGGTAAGCCGAACATGTGTCGAGCTCCACGATAATGTTTTAGCTGAATTAAACGCTGCACATTACTCTGAATATATCTAATAAGACTAGTATCTATTTCCTCTCGACAAATACGCATAAGCTTATTTAGTTGATTAACCTTTAGTTTTTCAAGCTTCACTTTTGGGCTGACGCCTACTAAAGAGCAAACCTTTAAAGCGTTAGTCGTGTTTAACCCAAATATGGACTGTAAAGATATTAACAATGATTGCTTTTGGTTTAAATGTGTTCCTAATATTAACATGTGTGCATATAAATTTGTTTTAAATCACGTAGATTTAAAAAATAAAATGGTTTACCAAACCAAATAAAGCTGTTTTGTTCATATGGCCGGCTTAGGCTTACTTTATTTACTAAATACAAAAGTATTATATTCGGTAAGTAAATAAAGCCTTCTTATTAATGTAAGTAAACCAAAGAAACAAACAATTATGGCTTGCTATGGTTGCTTAGCAGCTGATAAATGGAGTTGAACCATTGTTTTAGGTTTTGCAAACCTATGTAATACCAAATATACTATATCAGCTGCTAATCAAAATAACCCAATTGCTTTACTCTGGGATATTACAAAGATGCTGAGTTTTAGCTAAAAGACTAACCAGCGTATATAACGGCCTTTTTAAACAGCTCAATGTGCTTATACTACCAATTGCCTGCAAGTTACCGGCAAGCAAGCTGCTTAACTTGGAATCTATGCTCCCCCTTACTTGCTCACCGCTAGTAGAGATATCTCCAAGCAAATGCTCAAATCTCGTGGTTTCCCGATTTCTTAATTTGATAGCGCTTGCCCATTCTGTGACTTTAACTGTTTGTTTTTTAGTAAAGTTTGCCAACGCGCACTGTTTCAATTCATTATCGGAAATGAAATATCCGATAATAGGGTGGTTGGCGTAATTTCTAAAATGCCGGTTTTTCAGAATAAACGCCCCAATAACGCCAGTATCTTCTGTGTAAGATAGTTGATGGCTCTTATTGATATATTGCGTCTTACATAGTGTTTGAGCTACAATATAGCTAATATGGCTTTTTGACAGAGGTATATTTTGAAATTTTAGATCAATATACAATTCATACTCATACATGCTAATATCTGATCCCACAATTTTATTAATATTGTTGAACTCTCCTTTCGTATATTCTTTTTTTAGTATGCCGTTGGGCTTAATCCAATGCGCAAATTGTTTTGAGATTTTAATTTTTTTTAAATACTTTAAAATTACGCTCTTTGAGGGTTTATTAAAAAAGCAGCTTACGTCTATACTATAAGATTTTTCAGACCTTTCAGGTGTATGAAATTTTAATACGGTTATCCGCAATGGCCGAATATAGGAGGTTTTTTTTTGGTCTTGCGCGGTGAGATTTTTCCCCTTTCCGGCTAAAGAAAAATCGATTACTTTGTAGTATTTGCTTACTTCTTTGTTATTTTCTAGAACACTCATACACCGATTCTGTTTTCTTATATTGCTAAAATTATTTAATATGCTTTGCTTGTAATTCATCTTTGTTACTTATAAAAATTATTGTACTCTTTACAGCTTTCTTCATAGACATAAACAATACGTGATTCTAACATTATTATTATAAAGCTACTACGTATAATGAAATGTTAGATCAAACCCTGGGATAGGCTGAAATAAACTGTAATTCAGTTTATCAAGTTCAGGGAAAATAAAGATATTATTAATCCCAATTGATCCCTGATTTATTGCTATGATACTCTCTTTTTTTGTTTGTGAATGTATTTCATCCTTTATGAGTAATTGCAAAGTACTCAGCTCTGCTGACAAAAAAGACCATTTATAACAAAACAACCGCACTGCCTTTTTATGTAAATGGCTTTGCGCCCCCACAACAGCGCCTTTGATTACTTTAAAAGCGGCGATCGGCTGGCGACTTTTTATTAATCTGGGTGTTTGACCACAGCAGCAAAAACATTTATAAAAAGCAGTATATAGCTCGTTTTGTGAAAGTAACTTTTTTGTTGTTGCGTGCAAGACTACTTGTGTAATACTATCCCATAGTTTTGGATGATTTAGATGAGCTTTTGTGGCATTAGTATATGGGTAATCTTTTGTAGCGGGTTTCCCCAGATTACTATTTTTACAATTCTTGTGATCATCCACTGTTAATGCGTGGGAAAAAGAAGTGCTGAGATCCATTAATTGGTAGCGCTGTATGCTAAATTTATGCCAGCTTAATATTTGTTGATCTACGCATTTTTGGTGCTTCATTATTATGCAATATTATGTAATAATTTATTTTTTATTTTTATATTTATCTACTCAAAAAGTTGCTAGCAAATATAAATAAAGTAAATATGTTTGGCTATTCTAATGCCTTAGTATTATATGCTATACAAAGGTATAGTGATATGATTCGGATAGTATTGGACTCGAACCAATGAAGCCCAAAAGGACAACTGCTTTAGCAAAGCAGCGCTTTAACCAACTTAGCTAACTATCCTTCTAAAGTCCAGTAGTATACAACATATTATAATATATTTATTATATATTTATTTATTATATATATATTTATTTATTATATATTTATTTATTATATATTTATTTATTATATATTTATTTATTATATATTTATTTATTATATATTTATTATTTATATATTTATTATTTATATATTTATTATTTATATATTATTTATATATTTATTATTTATATATTATTTATATATTATTTATATATTATTTATATATTATTTATATATTTATTATTTATATATTATTTATATATTATTTATATATTTATTATTTATATATTATTTATATATTTATTATTTATATATTATTTATATATTATTTATATATTTATTATTTATATATTATTTATATATTTATTATTTATATATTATTTATATATTATTTATATATTATTTATATGCTTCTTATTGTCTCTTATATTCTCTTATATAGGAATAACATATTAAACATGTTTTAATGAAAAATAATAACTTTTGCTAATAAGATTTAATGCAACAATCGAGATGTATGCTAGTCTCTGCGGGCGTTATACCGCAACGGCTTGCATAAGATTTAATTTGTGACTTATAAATTCGTTTTTTAGTGCTATAAAAACGTAAAATAATACATCATATCACTCGGGCTTTTTAAACAAAAATAGCTTATTTCTAATTAGTTATTTGTAGAAGTAAGGTTACCTATTGTATAAGTAAATAAACAAATACATTAAACATTATTGGTAATCGTCAGTTTAAAATCTCGAATGTTTTGTTCGTAAATATGTTGTCCTTTAGCGGTAGTACTACGACTTAGAGTTAAGGCAATACTACCTAGCATAGCAGATAATAAGATTAAACTGGCAATGATTAGTTGCAAAGCGTAGGTAGTGTAAAGTATTGATCCAAGGCTATAAATTTGAGTAGTATAGTCTAATATGCTAGAATTAAAGCAATACTGTAGTTCGTAATTCAAATAATCTATGCAATTAGGGTTATTATTTAATAGTAACTCTACATTTGCGAAAGAGCTGCTGAATTCATTTAAAATATTTTTGCATTGTAATGCAAAAATAATTGCAATAATCGTATTAATAGGTGCCTGCTTTAATCGCTTTTCTGATATGGGCTCAACTTTTATGTCTAAGATCATAATAGCGAATAAAAAGAATGTACACATAGCGCCAACGTACAATACGATGAATAAGGCCGCCATATAGTCATGACCTGATAGCAAAACAAGCGCGCTAGCATTAAAAAATGCTAAAATTAAAAAAAGCACACTATAAACTGGGTTTGAACTTTGTACAACTAAAGTGGCACAAGTGATAAGTAATGCACAAAAAGTATCTATTAGAATAGTCATGAAAATATTATTAGTGTTGTCAAATTTGTCCTGTTGGTAACTAAAGGGATTTGAACCCTTACGAGCGCATCCACAGCGCGCTATGCTTACCATTACATCATAGCTACCTTTTAAAAGTGTGATAGTCTGTTTTTATTAATTAGTTATATATTTTGGTACAATAGCATAAGAAAATAATACTTGCTATTGACTTAATGCTATGCAAACAAAAATATAGTTGGGTTTTACAAAAAATAATATGGTTAATATTGTACTGAAAGCACAAATGTAAGCATTTGCCGATACAGGCATAATTGTGAACATTTTAAATTTATGTTGGTTTGATACTATATTATTTTGGCCGGCTTTCTTACCTACCTTGGCTTGAACCGGTAGCGCACTATGTTTATTCTGGTTTATAAATACTTTATTAATCTGACTACGTATTTGCTCTACTGGAGGTTTTAAGCTTTCTTTAAAAGGTAACAATGTTAGCAAGTTTGGATTAAAGGAATAAGCCACGCCAGTATTGGTGAAATATATTGTTTTAATTACTCGAATATAGTAAAATGCGCTTAAAATAGCGCAACCAAGTGCAATTGAAAGGGTTAAATACTGCTCTGTCTGTGTTAAAGCATTTATAATCAAATATTTGCTATAAAAACCTGCAAATGGAGGTATGCCAGCCAAACTAAACAAGGCAATAACCATTGCTAGGGCTAAACCTGGGTTTGTTTTATTTAATTGGTTTAGGTCACTAATATATTTGATAGTTAAACTATCTGTACCATGATCAATCATATGTTCAGAATTATTTTGTTTTATTCGTTGACGATACTCAAGATTTGGGTGTGTTCTAAATAAAGGCAATACAAAAATACTAAACAAACAAACACTTAATAGTATATATACTACTAGGTGTACTACTAGTAAATCCCATTGACCTGTAATTAATGCCAACAAAAACCAGCCAACATTAGCAACTCCACTAAATGCAATAAGGCGTTTTAACTTAACTTGTCGCATTGCACTAAAGCTACCAACTACTAGACTGAGTATAGCAATTAACGGTAATAATTCAAAAATTGTGATGTGTAATTCTAAAATACGGATTAGGGCACTTGCAGCGGCAATTTTAGCAGTAATTGCAAAAAATGCTGTAATCGCCGTGGGACTTCCCTCATATACGTCAGCGACCCATAGGTGAAAAGGGGCAGCGGCAAGCTTAAATAAAAGACTTATACATACACAAGCAAGTCCAATACCTAAGGATACTGGAGTATCCGGCCTAAGAAACTCTAAACCTAGGGCTGTCTTTGTATCAAACACCGAGTAAAAGTAATTTATAATGATACTTAAATCTGCGAAATTTTGAGACCCAATTGCTGCATATATTAGCGTAATTCCTAATAATAATATTGCTGAACTAAAGGCACTAAGTATAAAATACTTTAAACCCGCTTCTGCGCTGGCTTCCGTTTTAGAGCGCATTGCTGCTAACATATAAAAACTTAAACTTTGTAATTCAATACTTAGATAAAAAGTTAAAAAATTGTAACTTTTAAGTAAACACAGCATCCCAATAATAGATAACCAGATTATAAAAATAAATTCATATCGACCATACCGCTTTACAGCAGCAAGCCCTAATAATAATGATGCTGAAGCGCTTATGCATAATAGTACACTCATAAACCGACTCAAACTATCCCATATAATTGAATCAGTTAAACCGATTGCATAAGTAAGTGGGCAATTTATATATAGTATTTTTGAACAAATTAGGCTAAGAATAACCAGTTGAATAATAGGTTCAATTAAAGTAACAGGTGTTGATATATAGGCATAGCTTGGCCGAATTATCTGCATTTGTGTTTTTATCAATCCAGCAGAATATTTCGCATTATTTTTATGTGTAGGGAGTGGGTTTTGTTGTATAGATTGATCAAAATTAGTTCTTAAAGATACACTATTTTTACCCAAGGTGCCGCTAGGCCCTTTATATGTATCCCTTTTAAAATTGCCAGTATTGTGCTTACTAAGTTTAGGTAAATTTACGTAACGTTCGAAAGGACGATATGCGAACTGAGTAAGCTTATCTCTAGTAAGGGTTTGAGTGTTATAATTAGAAAAACAAATTGCAAATAACAAAAGTATATTTATTAAAATAATTTGGAAACATTCAGGAATTACTACTAAAAAATCGATGGTATGCATTTTATATTACTTTCATTTATATTGTATAAACATATGTATTACATAGTTTATTACTCTATTGGATTTACCTGGCCTGACTATTCGGTTTGCTTGGCTCAAGTTTATTATGTATACATAAATATATATATATTTAAATCAGATTTAATATTAATTTTAACTTTTTTATATTTTTTTAATATTAATAAGTCAGCACTATTATATTTGTAAATAGCCTGGTGAAAAACGCAGTTTTCAAAGTCAGTTAATTAATTTATTATGGTATAGCTAATCTTTTTTCTGAAAGATATAGGCGATAGAATCCCTAATATACTTTTTATCAAATCGATAAAAACATTAAATGGTGGCACTATGGCCTATAACTTCCTGATTCTTTATTAGTAGCTGCTTATGCTACTCAATATCTGGAAGAAAACTATAGTATATATATATATATATTATAATTGCTTTAAGTAGGGCTTGAACCTACAACCTTTTGATTTTCAATCAAACGCTCCACCAATTGAGCTTTTAAAGCGCGTTTTGTAAGCAATTCAATTAATAATAATTAATTATTATTGGTTATCATTATGTATTCTAAACTAGCGAGCAGCTGGATTTTTTTATAACATACCAGCTTTTGTAAATTTATTTGATCCATACTTCCATGAATCATACAGCTGATTAATTCAGATCTTATGCTTTGCTTTTGTTCTTCTAAACTCGCGCTAATGGGGTCATTTTGTACTATTAGCGATACAAAAATGAAAAAACAAATCGCTAAAATTGATTCAGAGTTTAAGAAAACAATACCTAAACCACTAAGAGTGATTAATGCTATAATATAATATATAGTTAAATTTAAAGACATTTTAAATAAAAAACAGTTTTGACCCTTGCCTTAGGCTCCTTTGACCTTTGCTTAACCTTTGCTTAACCTTTGCCCGAAGCCAAAGGCAAGGGGGCCAAAGGCAAGGGGCAAAAGGGGGGGCGAGGGCAAAAAAAAAAAGGGGGGGGGGGGGGGCCAAAAGAGGGGTGAAGGCGGTTTCTAACGGTCAATAGATCCGAACACTACATCTAAAGAGCCAATAATAGCTACAACATCTGCAAGATAATGCCCTCGACCGATTAAATCAATTGCTTGCAGCGAAGCATAGTCTGGTGATTTTATTTTCACTCTATAGGGTCGATTGGTTCCGTTACTTACACATAATACACCAAATTCACCTTTTGGGGCCTCTGTTGCACAATAGGTTTCCCCAGCAGGTAGAGCAAATCCGCTACTGGTTGATTTGAAATGCTTTATCAGCCCCTCCATTGACGTTTTAAACTCAGCTCTTGAAGGTCGATCTTGGTAACCCGCTTTATCACTTAGCAGGCTAAGCTTATCATTGGGACTAATCAGAGTAGTTCCTGATATAGGCATAAGATCAATTGTTTGCTTTATAATACGTAAACTTTGACGCATTTCTTCTATTCTTAGTAGGTACCGATCATAACAATCCGAGTTTGCCCCTACAGGCACATTAAATTTGACTTTATCATATAGCTCATAAGGCTGCGCCTTTCTCAAATCATAAGCTATACCAGAGCCGCGTAGTAATACCCCAGAAACCCCCCAAGCAATAGCGTCTTGAGCATTTAAAACCCCAATATCGACTAAACGTTGCTTGAATATCCGGTTTCCCGTTAGGAGCTCTTCCATCTCGTCGATTCGAGAAGCAAATTGGTCTGCCCATTGATGTATCGATTGTAGTATACCTCCCGGTAAATCTGCTGCGACCCCTCCTGGTCGAAAATACGCTGAATGCATCCGAGCCCCACAAACTCTTTCGTAAAATTCCATAAGTTTCTCACGCTCTTCGAAAGCAAATAGAGAAGGCGTTAAGGCCCCTGTATCCATGGCAAAACATGACACAGCTAATAGATGATTTAAAACTCGGGTTAATTCGGCGTAAAGCATCCGAATGCACTTTGCTCGCGTGCTTATAACGGTGTTTGTAAGCCGCTCAATTGCCAAGCAAAAGCTGTGTTCCATGGCCATTACGCTAACGTAATCTAGGCGATCAAAGTACGGCAGGGCTTGAAGGGCGGTTTTATACTCAATTAATTTTTCTGTACCGCGATGCAGTAAACCTATATGGGTATCCGTTTTGGTAATTTGCTCCCCTTGCATAGATAGGATTAATCTGAGAACGCCATGAGCTGCGGGATGCTGTGGTCCAAAATTTAGGGTGAATGGGCGTGACTTCGGTTTTATTGGTTGTTGAATTGCCATTACTGATTATGAATATATACTGATTATATGGTTAGTAATTCTTTATTATAACATTTTATATAACATTTTACATTTTTAGCAGTGAAGACGAAACGTTATTATTATAAGTTTATAATAATAACTCTTTTATTTTCTCTATACATAAAAAATGTTTATACTAAATAATTAATGCCTTACACTAAATAATACCGGAACTAACGAGAATTGAACTCGTATCTAGCACGTGACAGGCGCTTATTTTAACCATTAAACTATAGCTCCTGAAGATCACATTTTAAAAAGATATTAAATTTAGAATTGGTTACTTTAGACAAATTAGATCACCGTTTTATAATACCATACAATGTTTATATAAAAATTAATGCAGCTCAATAGCGTCTTTTAGATAGATACAAAGTAGCACTGCAAAAACATAGGCTTGTAAAAAAGCCACGGCTAACTCTAAGCCATAAATAGCTACGATTACAACGATTGGTATTATAGATAATATTGCGTATAAACCATTTGTCGCCATTGCCCATGCAAAATTTGCTATAATTGCAAGCAAACTGTGACCTGCTGTAATATTTGCGAATAGCCGGACCCCCAGACTGATTGGCCTAAAAATGTAACTAATTAGTTCGATCACAACGAGTAATGGAGCAAGTCCAATGGGAGCCCCTCCCGGTAAAAAAAAACTTAGAAAACTAAGCCCGTGTTTAAACACACCAATTAGAGTAACTCCTATAAATAAGCTAAAGCTTAGTCCAAATGCTACTACTAATTGTGCAGTTGTTGCAAAACTAAAAGGAATTAAGCCGATTAAATTAGCTGTAAAAATAAACAGCCACGTAGTAAATACGATGCCTACGTATTTTCGTGCTTCATATGAACCAAGTTGTTCTAAAACTAATCCACTTACGAACTCATATAACATTTCACTTACTACTTGATATCGACTTGGTATAACAAGCCCACCGTCAAGAAATAAGGTAGACCATATTATGCGAATGCATCCTATAGTTAGCAGGCAATAAATAGCACTATTAGTTAAGCTAATATCAATAAAGCCTATCTGCAGAGAATAAAGACTTATTACGGAAAATTGTTCAAGCGGAGAGTACATAAAAATAAATTAGAGGTTGCATAATAATATATGCATATACTACTGTATATAAATATATTTGAAGAGAAACTGCATTTGCTTACTGCGGGACTTGAACCTGCATTGTTTATAAAAACAAAAAGCTTTTAAAGCTTTCGTGTATACCAATTTCACCAAGTAAGCGGGGGGGGGGGGGGGGCTCTTTATATCCTAATACTAGAGCCTTTCTTCAACCATAGTTTCGGATTACTAGGGTCTAGCATATCTGGATCCCGTGATGCCTTTTGTTCTGTAACTGACTTACCTTGGTTGCTTAAGGTATATAAAAATTCAAATATAATTTGAGCTTTTAACCTTATTAAGCCAGTTTGTGTATTCGTATAATTAGGAATAAAGCCATTATTTGATGTTCGTCTAAATAGAACGTTAGAAAAATTTATATTAAAACAACTTTTAGATAATCGATTTTCTAAAGCAGTTAAATAATTTAAACCGGCAGGCTCCGAGAAACTACGATAAATCACCAACTCTAAGGGAACCACGCGCTTAACCGTATTAGAAAAAAAATTAATATGCTTTTGAACTTTACTAAAATTAGAATCATTTGACTTTTTTAAACCCGAATATGGGCTTATTATATAGCGGCTTCTAGTTGGCAAATTATTAAGTATTGTTGAATCTTTGCAACCATTTAAATTTGTTAATTGCGTCAACTTTTCTGTATTTAATAAACTCTTTTGTTGTTTAGGGTTTAGTTGGTTAGTTAAGCTTACTTGCAAAGCAAGTAAGCTATTAGATATTGACTTATTTTGCGAATACAATACGTTTAGGAATGCCAATAAAAACATATTATTGGTCATATTTTCATAGCCAGGTCTAAGGCAGGATAATTCATCGATTTTTTGTAACACAGAGGCTTTTGCAGTATGACTACTAACAACAGGTAGGCTAAGATTATGTAGGCTAAGATTATCTCCCATTATAGTTTGTATTTTTTTGAAGTTTTCCATGTACAAAAGCCTACTGTCAAGCAGGTTAATTCCTTTTGCCTGCATATACACCTTAGCTTTTTTTCTCGGCGAGGGCGAGACTTCGCGATTTAATGTCAAACTAGAAAGGTGTATTAAGCAATTTATAAAGTCGTCAATGGTCTCGGATTGATGGGGTAGGGTAGTGGCGTTTGATCTGTTTAAAAAAAAATATTTTTGTATATCACTAACTTGATTAGCTTTTGTGATACTACAAAACTGCGTATAATTTTTTTTTACTCTATTTTGTCTAGAACCACTGGAATTTATACGAGCAATTGATAGACTGGGTAGCTTATAAGGTTTATTATATTTAACAAAATCACTGCCGGTATTGAAACGTTTATAGTTTGTATTAAACTCGTCCTGTAACCAATATACATAGTGCAAAATAGTGCTAGAAAAACGCCTTTTGTTTAATGAGTATTTTGTAGAAAATAGTTGTTTCGCTACGCATACTGTATTTATTGGTAATAATTGAGGTGTCAATACAGTAAAATTATCAGAATTTACTTTGTATTTTAGTAATTTATTTGTAGGTAAAACAATTTGTTTACTAACTAGCCGAGTAAGATTGAAAATATTGAGATTTTGTTTAAGATGATCGTAGAAATAATACTGGCTAACTCCGATAAACATAGAGCTTTGTGTTTTGCTGGTGATTCTTAACGCGATTGGGTTTGCTCTGCTCATTTGTAATAATATGATATTTTAGTTTTATCAACTTAATTTGTGCCTTTGCTCCCTTTTTGAGCAAAGAAAAAGCAAAGGTTAATAAAAAGTATTTTTTATAGTGTGACAAATAGAATAATTTATTTAGTTTCCTAGGGGTAAGTTTCTTACAAACATAATTAAATTATTTATAATTAGCTTGAGCGAAGTGTTTTTATAAACACCCCAATAAGACTATAAATAAAAAAGCGACTAGATGGGTTACCTAAGATCGGATAATTTACAAGATTATTTAAACTATAATTATTGCAGCTATGACGACCTAGTTGGCTTGTTGCCATACCAGAGACTACTCCAATGGTTGGGATTTTTAAATAATTCGCTTGGTTTACTAGGTTTTGATTTTTTTCAGGATTAATAAAAAACATAATATCGGCTAGTTTATTATTTATAAAAGGACTCTTAGCAAACATTTGGTATTGGTTTAATTGGTTTGAATTAACCAATTTGTCATAGTAGTTGCGGAATTTTTTTTCGTGGTGCCTAAACAGTTTTGGTACTACTCGCCTAGAAAGCCCCTGACTCTTGTAGGCTTTAAAAGTTTGATTATTTTTAAACAAGCTTGTTACTGAAGACCAATTTGATTTTATACTATTTTTATTTTGGTTGCTATATACTCTACCATCTTTTACACTCTGGCCTTTGCTGTGTTGCAGGCAAAAGTAAAATCGGTTAATGTAAAAATAATCAATACAATTGCGGTCCGTCTTTTTAACTAATGGATTTGAACTATACTTGCTCTTTTTAAATTTCAAGCTAATATCTCTGATAGACGATAGAGCTACGGATGGTCTATTTTTTTTACTATTAATCCTATTATATTTAAAATTTGAGTAAAAGTTAAAACTAGCTTTGTCAATCGTTGGGCTTTTAAATGTGATAAAGTTCTTCGTATTTTTAAATAATACTTGAGATTTAGAGGATACTAGCTTTGATTGACTTACCATCTTAAAAGGCTCTATATTGTTTTGGTTTGAGGTTGTCGACTGTTTGGACTTATATTGATTCCGTTGGTCAAATATCTTAAATTGACTATAAAATATACTTGAAGGATGCTGACCCTTTAACCTCCAAGCTAATATTTTACCAAATATATTTTGTCGAACTATAGACTGCTTTGCTTTACATTGTTCACTAGCCAGTAAATTAAAGCGAGCTACCGGTTTTATGTAAAAGGAAAAAGGTAAATAGTTTTGGCTGTATAGGCCTCCTTTTAAGTGGGATTTTCCAATCCCGTTCAAAAATGTTCTATAATTGTTGTAATTAATATCTTGATGTACAACCGAGGATTGCACCTTTTTCGCTTTAGTTGATACATCAACAATGCCTTTAGATAAACTCTTTGAGGTATTGTTAAAATTTACCGACTTACAGTGATTATAGAATTCTTCATTTAGCTCATTTTGCAAAGTATTAAATCCTGTCTTAGTATTAGTTAAAAATCCTACAAGTGGGGCAGTAATCTCTCCCGCTATTTGTTGCGTTAAAGTTTGGGCTTCTTTAACTTGTAATTGTATAGCATTTTTTATCTTAATTTGTAATTTATTATGATCATTTACTACATATAGATTTTCATCGTTATACAAAATTTTATCTGTTGTAGCGCTACGGTTTTCGATTTTATTAGCTTTTTGAATTTCTAACTGAGATGTTTTAATTTTAATAAATTGATGACGTTTTATTCCGGTCCCTAAAGAAGTACAATTTGTTGAATTATGGCTTTGATCTATCTGTCTTTCAATATTATTATTATTTTTTAAAAGAGAAAAATCTTTTGATCTAATTGAGGTGCAATTAAATAGCGCGTTTGAGTTTTTTATAAAGCTCCGGCTTTTTCTATTCTGTACATCTGTTTTAATTTTTAAACTATTTAAAAAGGTATTTAAGTGATTAAATAACGCTTTATTAGGTAGTGTGCTTGTTAAGTATTTGGATGGAGCAGTTAAGTGATTTATGTACTTTGCCGCGACGTTTGATATATTATTCAGTTTGCATGGCATACTATGCCGTTTACACTGCTGTATTAGCCAGGAATTTACTAGTATTGAGTCGGCATCAATAGAGTCATTGCCATTTATAAATACAATCTTTTTATTGTTTCGGGCAGCTGACCAGCATATTTGCAAAGCTTTGAAAACATTTGAAAAAGTATTTCTTAAATTTAAAAATGCGAGGTCAGGCCCCCAGCAAAGGAGCTGTTTGGTTTGAAATAAATACGTTTGATTATTTTTAAATATATCGTCGGAGTCTATTATATTTTGAATTGGACATTTTACTTTAAAAAAAGCATTATAAATATGGCTTGGTCCAGTTGAGTATCTAGAATAATTATGGGTTGTGTTATTATTTATAATATATATCATATGTTTTTATTTGTTTACAGAAATCTAAATAGTGTCATATAAGAAATTTGGTATTTTATGCATTAATTATTTTATATATAAGTTAAGAATTAATATATAATATACTTTAATGACTTCTCTTAACTAACCCCGGTATCAGCCCTTGACCAGCATAACGCCGAAAACTTATTCGGCTTAATCGAAATTTTCCGATAATTGAACTCCGGCCTGTGACTATGCAGCGATTTCGTATATTTGAGATCCCTTGCTTTTTAGTGTATCGTCGATTGATTGATTGTTCTAAAATAAGTCCTGGGCCAATATAAGGTGCGCTCTTATGAGAAGTTTCGTTAAAACAAATATCCAATTGGTGCAATTGGGGCTTAGAAAAACTAATACATAATAATGACTTTAATAAACTACCTATTAGTTCCTGATTATCAAAAGTAGTTCGCTTTTTTTGATCACTTATAATACTTCGAAATTTGGTTTGAATTTTTTTACTGTTAGTCAGTCTTTTAATATACACAAAATCTGACCAATTCGATAAGCCCGGTATTTGCTTTTTGATACCGTTGCCCTTGTTCAAGTGAAAGATCTCTGTTTCTTTTATCGAGCTTGGAACTCTTGTATTTAATTTAGTATTAAACTGATCTGCCTTTAAATTTAAAAGGTTTTTATTTAATAAATTAATGGAGAATGATTTTTTAGATTTTTTAAGTAATCCTAAAAATTTCTGACTTTTTATGATTGCGTTAAAATTATAATTGTTTTTTAATGTCATTATTTAACTATTTTTCGTTTTATCAGTTTAAAACTATAATTGTTCGGTAAAAAACTGGAAGTGGCAAAAGGAGTATTCGAAACTCCGCATTTGACGTATGAAATCAACGTTCTAACCTCTAAACTATAATGCCTTGTTTACTACTATTTGATTTATCTATTTATAAAATCAAACTAAAATGCTCGCCTTGTCATTTATTTATTTAGTTACCCGTGCTGGATCTTCTTGGTTCTCGAATTACTGGTAATTCTGGGTGAGTGTGAAAATCCATCGGGCTTGTCAACAACCATTCCGGGCTATATACTGCAACAGGCTTTTGTTTATGTTCAATTGGCCAAGGGTTTCTAGAAGCCTGCCGAGCTACGACAAAAGCTTCAATAACTACAGCAAAAAACACAACTAAGCTCGCAACACTAATATATGCCCCATAACTACAGATTAGGTTCCAAGATGCAAAGGCCGTTGGATAGTCAGGAATACGTCTTGGCATTCCATTTAGTCCTAGCCAGTGCATTGGTAAAAAGGTAAGGTTTGCGCCTATAAATAATAGCCAAAAATGGACTTGCGCCCAAGTTTCGTTATACATAAGCCCCGTAATTTTTGGAAGCCAGAAATAGAATCCACTAAATATGGCGAATACTGCTCCAAGGCTTAAAACGTAGTGGAAATGCTAATTATAAGCTAATGCTTATAGTTTTGGACTATCTCTTTATCTATAATTAAATTTTTTATAAACGGAATTCTTGGCCATTTTGGGTTTTGGTATTTAATGAAGTCAACTAAAAATGAGGAATAAATACGGAATTCAAGGCTATGTCTTGGATAGTTTTGATAATGCCTTATGGTCAAAAAATACTTAATTTTGCTAATTCGATAGAATTTCATAGAACAAAATAATCTGTTTTTCATGAAATATTCGTATAAAAAAATCATCTGGTTTACCCTTTGATATGTGAATTTTATAGCGCGGTTTCTTACATAATAAACACTTGGTGAGTAGTTTGGTACAACAAAATCTAGATTCAATTTTTTAGAAAATTCATTTAGCTTTAATTCCAAAACACACTCAACCCGATTGCCTTTATAATTAAATACTATTGTGCCATCACTATCTATTATACCCGCAAAATAGGGGTCTAGAGGCTTTAAGGTGTAGTCACCTGGCTTAAATGTTATATTTAAAAATGTGCACGCTTTTTTGAATGAGTCAACCTTCAGTCTTATTAAACCATTAATTATATTTATCATCTTCCTCATCTCTTGTTGCGTTGATACAATATAAGTACAATATTGATTTTTTTTATCGTATCGAATTCTACCAAAATGTAACATATTCTGAATCGTTGTTAATATTCTAACATCGCGTACATGAACTTTAATTCTTATAGCTTTCAATATAATTTTGTTATTTAGCTTTCGAAAATCAAAATTACCGTCTCCATCAATAATACCCGCTAACCAACCGCTAAACCATAATAACTTCCGATTACAATTTTTAAAACTAGACAATTGACGTATAGTCTCTGAGGATCCCATCGGGTTTCCTGCTGATTGTACAACTGTATTATTATTATTCTGACTATTCAAGTTTTTCATATATTTGCAAAATGATTTATATATTTGTAAAGTAAAGAAATATTCATCTATTTGTAAAGATCGCATTATTTTACTCAGAGAATAGTAAATAATATACCAAAACAGCAAAAAAAAAAAGAGTGAAGCTCCATTTTAATTTTCTGCAGTTTTTTGCAGTTTCCAGCATATAGTCAATTACAAAATAGATATTTCTTTCTATTTGGCCCAAATTCGAGCAACTACATAATACGTCTGAAATCAAATAACTTTCATTATTTGCTGGACTATGTCATCAAAGAAAATACTTATAAAGTAGATTCATTTGTTCCGCGTATAGTCTCTGAGGATCCTACTAATAAGCAATTAGTAACAAATAGTAAGTCACTATATTAACTTATGTTGGTTTCCTGCAAATTGCCCATTTTTATACTTTGCAACAATACAATAAAAGAATATAAATGAAAAAAAAAATTATTGCCTTTTTATTGTTAGCGTTTGTTAATAAATTAACAAAATTAAGTCTTTAGGGGGTTCTTGCATATAGCGGAATTTAGTCACGACACGTAAATTATAAATACTAGAAAATATCAGTTTTTATTTATCAAGTTTTTTTTTCTTTTCTAATGACATTTTAAATGTTTTGTATTGTATTTGCTTTTCACCTAATAACCCTATCACATGAGGGGAGCTATAAAAATTACAAATATTTTGTAAGACTACTCCTGCGTAGGTTTCCAAAAAATATAGCCGAGAAGTGCTACGAACTTTGTTAGGTATTTTAAAAGTTTTTTTAATTGCAGTCAATACTTCATAGCCGCCTTTTTGGGATATGCTAAAACTGTGGCTGCCGTTGGATCGAATACAAAAGCAGCCTTCTGCCTCAGTAAACCCTATTAGCCAATTAGGCCAATGGCTAAATTCTAATAACAGGTCACTACTATAATCATTAATGGAATTAAAGCCAAACCAAGAATTCTTTAAATCTTTTATATGTACATATTCACTAGAGGTTATTTTATTGTTGTAACAATACTTAAAAAAAGCATATTGCCTTCGTTTATGTGTAAGCAATAACCCGTGTTTGTCAATGATAGCCATAATACTAAGCAATCCTACACGGTGGTCCTCCACCATGATAATAAAACCGCGCCGTATATGTAAATTCATTATACCTAATTGTTCACGAATTTCAGCGCACATAGCGTAATTGGCGTAGGTATATTTTAGTTTAATTACAATCCTAAATTCTAAACTACGTTTTCTCCAGTGGTTTACTTGAATGCTTCCATCTCCTTCTAAAAGGCCTAAGAAAAATTGTTGATAAGCTTTTTTTATGCTTTTATTACTTGTATTCATATTTATTTATAATATTTTATTTTCATCGTGAAGCCCTATGTCTAAACCGGCATTACTTAATATAACACCCGTTAGCCCACCAACGGTAAATAAGAATAAAAACCCTAGTGCAAACAGCATAGGCGTTTTAAATGTAATTCGACCAGCCCATAGTGTAGCAAGCCAGCTAAAAATTTTAATGCCTGTTGGTACTGCGATAATCATTGTTGCTGCTGTGAAGTATGCTCTTGTATCGATATCTAACCCCACAGTAAACACTTAGAGTCAATTAATTGAATTACTTCAATTAACTTCTCCTCCGAAACCGTACGTGATAGTTTCCCATCATACGGCTACTCAATATATTATAAATTCGATAAAAACTAAAATTGTAAAGAAAATAAATTGTAAAAAAAGAAAATTCTAACACTATACCCTAAAGTAGGTTTAAGTGATCCCAATTCAATTCTGTTCGCGAAGTATTCATAGTATTTTTAATTTGTCTTACGCGTTCTTCTTGAATGAGATGCTGCTTTGTCATTATTAAATCATCAACGACGCACCAATCTTTATAATCCAAATATTTAGAACTTAATAGAGAAAATTTGTCTAAATAAGCGCGTATCATTTTCTTTGATTTTGTACTAGATGCTTCTATTACATAATAGCGCCGAAGTTTGTCTTTTTTAATTCTTACTTTTACATGAAAATACTCTGCAATAGATTTAATCACGGGGCCATAAGATTTGCCAGTTTTTGGGTCAAGGATTCGTTGCGATAATTGAAACTGGCATCCAAAATAGCTTTTTCCTTTAATAGCTTTAACAGTAACACCAAAATAACCGTCCGCATCTATAAAGCCAGCAAGCCACGCATCATTAGAAATTGCTAACCTGGTAATTGGTAACTTCTTAATATTGGTATTATGCTTTTGATTCAGCCAATCTATTATTAAATCAATTTGGTACGCTTTTGGTAATCTTAGCTTACCATTAATTAGGTTTACTATACCTTTTAACCCATCTATTGAATATATATTCAAAACGCAAACATTTTCTTTTATAAGTTAAGGTGCCTACAATTTTGTATACGGTTAGGACATCTAATAACCTTTGGGCCAATACATTGTCTAAAATGTTAAAAGTTATGTGAAAAGAGGGTCTGCAATTTCTGCATTTATTGATTTTAATATGCCCGTCACCCTCCCATAGCCCTGCTAGATAAGATCCTAGTAGATCTTTATTTTTGTAAATTGCTAAATTATTGTAAATAGTCATTTTTTTTTTTCTTTATTTTTTTCTTTTTATAGTTTTAGTTTTTCAATATATTGCGACGTAAGTCAGCATATCCGGCCCGTTATGGCCACGCCTTTTCAGCAAAACTAGTAATCTCAAGTTCGGCATTCGCTTTTTACGTCATCGTTTGCCTTTTAAAGCATAGCAAAAAGCCACTTTAAAAGGTTTACCCTGTTCCACTATAAATCATCAATGTTTAAGAGGGCTTGTGCTTTGCGCCGGGGTTTTATCCGGTCCATCACGCTATCACAATTACGTTACGTTATACCCGATTTATATTAATTATATTAATATTATATGCTGACGACGCGTTCATTAGCACATTTGCTTTAATAGTGTCTATATTCTAGCCCTTAAATGTCGGCTCTGTCCCTGCTTCTACCCTATTGTACAGTAGAGGGAATCTTTTACAAGACTTTTACGTCTTTATATAAAAGACCTTTACAGTTTTCGCACGTGGACCACGTGGCTAGGTGATTAATCTAGGTATTTATAGCGGCTTGGTCAAACATAATTGTTTAAACCCCAATATTCCTCAGGGGGCAACCCCCAATTTCAATTGGTCAGGTCGCACTGTGATGTGCATAAACAATGAATCCTAAAATTCCAATTGATGCCATCGCGTAAATCATTCCGATAGTACCAAATACAGGTTTTTCACTAAATGTACTAACTACATGGCTAATGATGCCAAATGCTGGAAGAATTAAAATATATCACAAAATTTTACTAGGCCTATAAAATAAACTTTTAGATATGATAAATTAAAATAAAAGTTTATTTTATAGGCTTAGATCTATATTTTTCAATATAGGTAGGACTATGTCTTAATTTAGTCTAAGTTTACTCATTTGAGCTTTTATTTTTGCTATATCATTGATGCCTTTTTCGCTTAAATGCCCTTTGTTTTGAATTATTATATAGCATTTTCTCCACATCCAATAAAGTGTAATAGATGAGCCCATTACTTGGTAATTATCCAAGTATTGTATAAGTTTAACAGCCCGCCCAAAACTGACACTACTATAATAATAAGTGTTTTGTGAAGCTCTGTATCCAATAGATCCACCAAGCAGAGTTTGGATTTGTTTAAGTATAGTTATCTGTTTTAAATCGATTTGCAATACTAATCTAACCTCAGTTTTTAGCCGATCTTTTTTTGAAACTAATTTTACTTGAAAACTTCCATCGCCTTGTATAAATCCCGCGAGCCAATGATTGTGAAGGCTTAGCGGCGCAGGATACAACTGCCTCATTATGAGCCCTGCTTTCGGCTTGAGCTTAGGCACCAATCGAGAATTCAATTGTTCTATTCTATCGGGGTTTATCAATTTATGATAAATATACCCCCAAATCAATTGTTTTCCTATAGGATGACTACACACATAGGTAACGGCATTTTTTTGTATATTTTTACTTACTTGGCCATAGCCAACACGAGTTTTTATGTAATAAGCTACACTAATATCTCGACTATGAAAAGCTATTATTATATTTCCAACCTTATTTATGTGGCCATCTGCGTCGATTAGTCCCGCTAGGAAAAAACTAAATTGTTCTAGGGTTAATGGTTGTGCTTTTGGTCTATGAATAGCTATATTTTTAAATTTTGACATGGTTATTATATTTAATATATAGCTTTGATAATTATAGAAATAACTTAAATGATCTAAATTTTACGCGTATAGTCTCTGGGGAGCCCTTGGCAGAACAAGGTTTCCTGCTAATTAACTTTTTTTTGTAATAGTTTTTTACCGCTGAAATACGGTACTATTTCAAAATGTGCATATGACTATAAGCATTTTTAGCAAATAGCGTAATTATGAGGCATATATTTTTTATACCTCAGGATGGCCGAAAAACCCTATCTACCAACCAGCTAATTCGACCCTTGCCCTTGGCCCCTTGCCTTTGGCCCCTTGCCTTTGGCCCCTTGCCTTTGGCTTCGGGCAAAGGTTAAGCAAAGGTTAAGCAAAGGTTAAGCAAAGGTTAAGCAAAGGTTAAGCAAAGGTTAAGCAAAGGTTAGAGTTAGCAAATGCATTTATAAATTTCTCTGCATGGTAATGTACTATTTCAAATTAAACATCCTCCGTATTTAGACGTTTCGCTTAATCATCTTCAATAGCCTTGTTTAACACCCAATCCAAACGGTGTTAGGTAGATTCGACTGTACATCAAGCACCATTTCAGGCACCCACTTGTGACCCAGTCTGTAGCGATCTCTAAAAAAACCGACGGTCTTGGAACGAAACTCTCCTTGACCGTTTTCACAAGCATCGCCGAGAAAACTCTTTACCCCTGTCAGGGTAAACTTAGATGATTTTCTTGTTGTTACACAACAAGAAACGCTTTTGCTTTTTAGAGTTACAAGACAACATCTAAGGACTAGCAATAATGTATAAACCATATTTGGTTTATTCACTTTTTCAGGTCTTTAATTATTATAAACAGCATATGCCTTAAAAGTTCCATAGCTTACGCTAAACATTTTGCTGTTTTTCCGTTTTATTTTTGCTAATTATTGAATATTTAATAAATAATAAAGTATTTAACGAGGGTTGATTGTTTTTGATAACATGCTCAATTGTTCTCTTTGCTCAGGTACCCTTGCCTTTGGCTCCGGGCAAAGGTTAAATGTTGTTTATTTTTAATAGCTTCATATATAATTTTCCATTTTTTAAAGCTTAATTTTTTATTTGTTTTTAAAGGAAATTTTGTAAAGTAGTTTACTATAATATCGCACGAGCTGATATTAACTGTATAATATGACCAATGTCCTGGTTGATTGTGTGGCCTTACGACACCCGCATTAAATAATTGCTGAATATGCTCTAACACTTTTTTATTAGCATTGTGCTTTTGTGACACACTATATTCAAAACGATAATTGGTTTTTCGAAAACGCGCATGAAAACAAGCTTCGCTATCAGAAAATCCAACTAGCCAATAGTCATTCAGTGAAAAAGTAGGTGTTTTATTGATTAATTGGATCTTGGGGATTACTCGAATTCGGGCTCTTATTCGGGGTTTATCAATTAGATCATTATATGCTGTTATAAATTTTGCAAACCCTATTTGACGACTGGGCAAAACAAGGTTGCCGTTAAACAAACTAACAATTAGACTAAGCCCTATTTGATCTTGCACAATATATCGTGAAGCGTTTAGTGCTTTACTTTGAATAATTACCCGTCCGACCTCTAAACCCTGTTGAATTTCGTGTAATATTTCAATATTATAATTACTTTGAGTTATTACAAACATCAAATCCCCCCTGTTGGTTACTATAAAACTTCCATCTCCTTCTGCAAATCCAATTAGCCATGTAAGCCACTGTGCTGAAGGCTTTTTAGTAGGCGCTAAATCGAATTCTTTACGCCGCTTATAAAATGTGGTAAAATCAAAGTTGCATGTTATCATAAAAATTTAATTTAATATTTTTTTTAGCAAGGTTTTTAAAAAAATATGCTGAAATAAAACTGGATCACCACCTCCTGCAGGGTCAAAGAAACTTGTATTAAAGTTTCTATCTGTCAGTAGCATAGTTATTCCGGCAGCTAATACTGGAAGACTAAGTAGTAGTAAGAAACTAGTAATTAGTACACTCCAAGCAAATAGTGGTACTCTATGCATTTTCATTCCTGGAGCTCGCATATTGAAAATTGTTGTAATAAAGTTTATAGATCCTAATAAACTGCTTAATCTAGAAACATGTAATGAAAAAATAGCTAAATCAACGGATGCGCCTGGCATCCCTACCAGTGATGATAAAGGTGGGTAGCTAATTTGACGAATATAAAAAGTATATTGATCAAACCAATGGACTATACCATATATTAACAATTAACAAAAAAAATGGGGTAATATTAGATAATTTTAGATAATTTGCTAGAAACATATTTATAGAACGTGATTACTTTTAATTTATAAAACATAATTTTTTTTTCACGGCGTTTTCTAATTAAAGCGATTATTGATTTTGCTTTTAACGTCTTAGCTTTATTTTTTTTTCCGTAACGTTCTAAGCCATAGCGAAAATTCAAAGCTCTTTACGCCTAAAAGACGCTTATTTATTGCGTCTGCAATCAGGTGTAAAGTTTCTGTGTTTTTAGTATCTAGCATCATATAATTATTTCGGTTTTTTAATGCGGATTTTATCTTAAACAAGCGGTGTATACCAATAATAATGTGCTGGTCATACGCTTGGCCTATAGCAAAGCCGTGCTGTCCATTGTTCAAAATATAAAAACTGCCTTCTGCTTCTATAAATCCAGCCAGCCAATCCAAATCAAGAATATCTTTTAAGTCCGTCCCGTTTCTCCATATTGGACTAATGTGGTCAGTTTTTCTATCTAGTGATTGTTGTAACTTCAAAATATTGTTAGGCGTAGCGTTGCCTACTTGCTCCATATACAAAGCTTTTTTAATAATTAGCACAGCTTCATATTTCATAGATCTTAAATGAAATTTACCAAACAACGGTATCAAAACAGAGTGCCATAAACGTTTACCTCGCACACGATAAGTTATTGTATCCCCACTGTAAGTAATTTTACCTATTTTAAAAATCTTTTTAAGTCTATAAACAGCACGGGCGTTATACCTGTGTAACGTTACTTTTAAAACAGGCACGTATTTTGTCTTTTCTTTATTAGTCCATTCTAATCCAATATGCCCGTCACCATCGATTATTCCTATTGCCCATTTTTGCTCACTGTTAATATCTTCACGTTTAGTCTCTGAAGAAATAACATTTTTTTTTTTATATTGTTGTATCATTATTTGTTTAATTTATTATACTTTGTACCCTTACTCTATCTAGGTTCTATCTAAGTGACCAGAAGAGCAAAAGCGTTATTTCCTGCGGATTGTCTTCCGATTTAAATCTTATAACGAGCCCGTTTTACACTTTAACATACCCAGTCTTGTTTACTAGCATGTAACTCAGTAATTTAAATCTTATTAAGGTGTTCCCGCATCGAGTGAAGTTTTTTAAAGCTATGGTCTATCTATTAAAACTTTTTTCTAAGGTTACAACATATAGATCATAGCAGGACCACCTATCTACCTTTAAATGGTCCATCCTGTACCAGCACCAGTTTCAACTAATGCTGAACTTAATAGTAGTAACAAACTCACTGGCAACAGCCAAAAGCTAATATTATTTAGTCGTGGAAATGCCATATCGGGAGCCCCAATCATTACGGGCACGAGGATATTACCGAACCCGCCCATTAGAGCCGGCATTACCATAAAGAAAATCATAAATAAAGCATGAGCTGTTATTACAACGTTGTATAATTGATAATTTCCTGATAGTACTTGTGTACCCGGTAAAGCTAGCTCTGCTCTAATTATCATTGAAAGAGCGGTACCAATAATCCCGCTAAAAATTGCAAAAATTAGGTAAAGATACCCAATATCTTTTGCTGAGCTTGAAAATAACCAACGAACGACCAT